TTGTTTTAATTGAAATTTTTTCTTTTAAACTTTTTTTTGAAAAAAAGCAAAAGAAAAGTAAAAGCCAAGGATGCAATTTTGCATTTTTTAGGTCAAAGAAACGAAGGCTTACGGTGGAGACCTAGGCACTCAGAGACGATGAAGGGCGCAGATACCGGCGATACGCTTCGGGGAGCTGGTAACAAGCATCGATCCGAAGATCCCCGAATAGGGCAACCTCTTAAAGAACTCCTTTTTGAATTCATAGAAAAGGAAGAGGCAACCCGGTGAACTGAAACATCTCAGTAGCCGGAGGAAAAGAAAGCAAAAGCGATTCCCGGAGTAGCGGCGAGCGAAATGGGAACAGCCTAAACCACTTTCCTTTTGGAAGTGGGGTTGTGGGAATCCAAATAAAAATCAAATGAAAATCAAATGAAAATCAAATGAAAATCAAATGAAAATCAAATGAAAATCAAATGAAAATCAAATGAAAATCAAAAAAGATGAGACGAAGCAGCTGAATCCTGCACCATAGATGGTGAAAGTCCAGTAGTCAAAAACTTTCAAACCTTGGAAAATCCCGAGTAGCATGGGACACGTGGAATCCCGTGTGAATCAGCGAGGACCACCTCGTAAGGCTAAATACTCCTGAGTGACCGATAGTGAAGAAGTACAGCGATGGAAAGGTGAAATAGAACCCCCTGTCGGGGAGTGAAAGAGAACATGAAACCGTAAGCTGACAAGCAGTGGGAGGATAATCTGACCGCGTGCCTGTTGAAGAATGAGCCGGCGACTTATAGGAAGTGGCAGGGTTAAGGAGTTATATCCGGAGCCCAAGCGAAAGCGAGTCTGAATAGGGCGATACAGTCACTTCTTATGGACCCGAACCTGGATGATCTAATCATGGCCAGGTTGAAGCTTGGGTAACACCAAGTCGAGGACCGAACCGACCGATGTTGAAAAATCGGCGGATGAGCTGTGATTAGGGGTGAAATTCCAATCGAATTCAGAGCTAGCTGGATCTCCCCGAAATGCGTTGAGGCGCAGCGGCAACGATGTCCTGTCTAAGGGTAGAGCGACTGTTTCGGTGCGGGCTGCGAAAGCGGTACCAAGTCGTGGCAAACTCCGAATATTAGGCAAAGGATTCCGTAAGCCAGTGAGACTGTGGGAGATAAGTTTCATAGTCAAGAGGGAAACAGCCCAGACCATCAGCTAAGGCCCCAAAATGATTGCTAAGTGGAAAAGGATGTGAGAATGCTGAAACAACCAGGAGGTTCGCTTAGAAGCAGCTATTCCTTGAAAGAGTGCGTAATAGCTCACTGGTAAAGCGTTCTTGCGCCGACAATGGCCGGGACTAAGCAATCTGCCGAAGCTATGGGATTTGTTCTTTATTTTTTCTTTGAAAAAATAGATAGAAACGAATCGGTAGGGGAGCGTTCTGCACTGGGTGAAGCTTTGACGGAAGTCTTGGTGGACGGTGCGGAAGTGAGAATGTCGGCTTGAGTAACGAAAACATTGGTGAGAATCCAATGCCCCGAAAACCTAAGGGTTCCTCTACAAGGTTCGTCCGTGGGGGGTGAGTCAGGACCTAAGGCGAGGCCGAGCGGCGTAGTCGATGGCAAACAGGTTAATATTCCTGTACTTATTTTTGTGGGAACCGAGGGACGAAGAAAGCTAAATTGGGTCTGTCTTTGGTATGGCAGTGGAAGCGTTCAAGGTGCTGAGAGGTCGAAAAAAAACGAATCTTGAGCTGAGGCGTGATCCCGCTTTCTAGACTTGTCTGGATAAGCGCCAATGATGTTATGCTTCCAAGAAAAGCTCGTACACCTCTAGAAGCAATTCTAGAAAAACACAAAAATAACCTGTACCTGAAACCGACACAGGTAGGTTGGTAGAGAATACCAAGGGGCGCGAGAGAACTCTCTCTAAGGAACTCGGCAAACTAGCCCCGTAACTTCGGAAGAAGGGGCGCCCTCTTTAACGGGAGGGTCGCAGTGACGAGGTTCTGGCAACTGTTTATCAAAAACACAGGTCTCCGCAAAGTCGTAAGACAATATATGGGGGCTGACGCCTGCCCAGTGCCGGAAGGTCAAGGAAGTTGGTTATAAATCTTCGGATTTAGAAGCTGACGACCGAAGCCCCGGTGAACGGCGGCTGTAACTATGACAGTTTTTCTTTAGGGCTGTCAATAAATAAAACTATATGCTGGAACGTCCACGCGAATTTAAATTTTAAATGACACGTGTTTATTGGAACCGAGTAGGTAAAATGCCAATGTAGAAAGACCAATCAGCAGGAAACAAAAAAAAATTTTTAAAAAATATTTCATTATGAACAAAAAAATTCAACCATTATTGCTTAAACCTGGTGAAAAGCTTCCTCAAAATGTAATTGATGCTTTAAAAAATGCAAATGCAACTGTTCAAAAAAACAAGAATTTTGAAGATTATCGTCTAAAAATTCAACGTGCTTTGCAATTGCCCGACTATGTCCCCATGACTGAATCACAAAAATTCTATTATGGCGGATTTCTTGAAGGTGAAGGTTCAATTTGTATTGGAGCAAAAAAAGGAAAAAATTGTAAATTTGGTGTGTATTTAGATCCCGGCTTCAATGTTACACAACATGTTAATGGTGCAAAACATCTTTTTAATGGTTTATCCTACTTCCGCACGGGACGTATTCGATACAAAAGTGGGAGCAATGCAACTTTAGTTTTTGAAATCGATACTCGTCAAAGTTTAATTGAAAAACTTATTCCTTTTTATGAAGAATATGTTCTTCCATGTGCTTGTCCAGCGAAGAGAGAACGATTTGAAAAGTATCGTTTTATGCTTTATGCATTTGAACAAAAAAAACATTTGGATTTTCAGTCGTTTGTTTATGAACTTGGACCAATTTGGGATGATTTAAGAATGCAAAAAGATCAAAAAAATGAAACTTTTGCCTCACTTGAAGAATTTCAACAATATTGTATTGCTTTTGTTCAACAATAGTGTAAAAAAAACACAAAAATTTTTTATTTGATTCTTCAGAGACTACACGTTTTATAAGTTAATGTTGCACTACACCGAAGGTGACGGTGAGCGCGCGCATTAATGAAAGATATAGTCCAAAATTTGTTTATATTTCATTCTAAATATAAATCGATTGGAACACGCTATTTGCCTAAGGTAGCGAAATTCATTGTCGAGTAAGTTTCGACCTGCACGAAAGGCGTAATGATCAGAACGCTGTCTCGGAGAGAGACTCGGTGAAATAGACTTGTCCGTGAAGATGCGGACTACTAATACTTGGACAGAAAGACCCTATGAAGCTTGACTGTATCCTGGAATTGGGTTCGGGCTTTTCTTGCGCAGTCTAGGTGGGAGGCTATGAAGATTTCCTTCCGGGGAAGTTGGAGCCATCAGTGAGAGACCACTCTGGAGAGGCTAGAATCCTAATGGTGATCCTTGAATCAGGACACTTGACAGTTTCAGGTGGGCAGTTTTTCTGGGGCGGAAGCCTCATAAAGGGTAACTGAGGCGCGCAAAGGTCCCCTCAGTCTGGACGGAAATCAGACAACGAGTGTAAAGGCAAAAGGGGGCTTGACTGCAAGACCTACAAGTCGAGCAGGAGCGAAAGCTGGCCTTAGTGATCCGACGGTACCGCGTGGAAGGGCCGTCGCTCAACGAATAAAAGTTACTCTAGGGATAACAGGCTGATCTTCTCCAAGAGTTCACATCGACGAGAAGGTTTGGCACCTCGATGTCGGCTCATCACATCCTGGGGCTGTAGTAGGTCCCAAGGGTTGGGCTGTTCGCCCATTAAAGTGGTACGTGAGCTGGGTTCAGAACGTAAATAATACTGCGTTTATCTGTAGTGATATAGATATAGTATTGGCTTATATCGGTGAAACCTTCCTATAGTTGAACTGCTGTAGATGGCAACGCCGAGGGAAGACTCCAATATTTTGGTTCCATAAATTTTCTAAAAATAAAGTAAAAACAAATTCAATAAATATAACTTATTCTAATCTTATGACAAATAACAATATGCAAAATAAAGGTATGAAAATTATTGACAAAGATGAGCTTATTTATTTAGCTGGTTTCATCGATGGTGATGGAAGCCTCATCGCACAAATGGTTCGCCGCCATGACTATAAGTTCAAGTATCAAATTAAATGCACCGTTCAAATCACTCAGTTGAAAAAGAGACGACATTTTTTAGAAAAAATACAAGAATCTATCGGTTATGGAATTATTCGTGATCGGGGAACTATCTCTGATTACGTGTTGGTTGAACCAAAATGTGTTTATTGGCTTTTGAAACAACTTTCTCCATTCCTTCGATTGAAAAAAAAACAAGCAGACCTTATTATTCGAATTATTGAACAATTAACCTCTTCAAAAAATTCTGCAGTCTTGTTCGTCCAACTGTGCCGCCTTACGGACCAAGTAGCACTATTAAACGATTCAAAAAGCAGAACGATAACTGCAGAAGTTGTTGAAACAACGCTGCGTGAGCTGGGGTTAATCTAGAAATATTGTCGTCCCCGTAGAGACTTCAGCATTCGATTGCTGGGATAAAACTTTGTGTGTAAAGTTTTATAATACGCCAACTCTTTGAATTCTTTGAGTTCAAAGATGAAGACATAGTCCATGCCTCCATGAAAGTGGGGGGGTAAAATTACCAAAAAAGGTAATTCATGCGTAAGACAGTTCGGTCCATATCCGGTATTAGCGTTAGAATATTGAGGTCAGTCACTCATAGTACGAGAGGACCTGTAGTGAACATGCCAATAGTGTACCTGTTATCTTTCCAAAGGTAAACGCAGGGTAGCCACGCATGGAGTGAATAAGTACTGAATGCATCTAAGTACGAAGTCCAGACCAAGATGAGTATTCTCCATCAAGCCGCAGCAAGACAAGCTGTTTTATAGGTATCAAGTGTAAGGCCAGTAATGGTTTCAGCTGAGATATACTAAAGGCTAATTGATTTTGACCTATATTTTTTCAACCTTCTTCTTTAAAACTTTTTTCTTCATTTTTTTACAAAAAAGGAAAAGAAAAGCAAAAAGAAGAATTGGGTTGAAAACATCAAAAAATCTCCGGAGCTTTGCTCCGCTGATACTCTGGTGCTCTATGCTTTTGTGGAACCACGCCAATCCATCCCGAACTTGGCTGTGAAACGCTAAAGAAGTTGACAAACTTGTTGGAAGTCTAGCAGGAAAAATCAACTTAGTGCCAGGGTGATTCTTTTTTTTACCTCTTTTTTTCTTGGTTTTTATCACTTTTTTGCTTCTTCACTTTTTTTCTTCACTTTTTTGCTTCGCAAAAGAGAAGAAAAAAAGGAAAGAGAAAAAAAAGCAAAGGCAAGAACAAAACATTGTTCTGGTTTTCTTTGCCTCCACGAAACAGTTTTTTCTTTTTTCAAAAAACTTTTTTCTTGTCTTTTTTCAAAAAACTTTTCCCAAATGAAAAAGACTTTTTTTTTCTCTTCACTTTTTATCACTTTTACGCTTTTTCTTACTTTTTTGCAAAAAAGTGAAGAAGAAAAAAAGTGAGAAAAACCTTTTTTTGATGTGCTCCTGTCCTGTACACAAGCTTGGCAGTTGTTCCTTTTGAACTCGTTCAACTTTTGCAGAAAAGAAAAAAGACAAAAAAAAAATACAAAACCAAAACGGAGAGATGGCTGAGTGGTCGAAAGCGGCTGATTGCTAATCCGTTGTACGAGATTCCTTCGTACCGAGGGTTCGAATCCCTCTCTCTCCGAAACACTCGACTTTTTTTCCATTTTACATTTTTTCTTGCTCTTCTTTTTTTGTTGGAAACTTTTTCTTTTTTTGTTGCAAACTTTTTCCTTTTTCTATTTGCCTTTTGACAAACGACGTCAATTTTTTTCTCTCGAATTTCACTCGAAAAAAAAAAACAATAAAAAAAGGGGCACAAGCCAAAAGATTTCTCTCAAAACAGCTTCGACTGATTGAAATAAAAAAAAGCACAACCATTTTTTTTGCTTTTTCTTACTTTTACGCTTTTTTTTTTCTTCTTCACTTTTTTGCAAAAAAGTGAGAAAAAGCAGCAAAGCAAAAAATTTTTTTCTTCTTCACTTTTTTGCAAAAAAGTGAGAAAAAGCAGCAAAGCAAAAAATTTTTTTCTTCTTCACTTTTTTGCAAAAAAGTGAGAAAAAGCAGCAAAGCAAAAAAGTGAAGAAAAAAAGTGAAACTTTTCATTCAAAATTTTTGTTCAAATGGCTCTCGATCAAGCAAAGCTTCACCGAAGATTCAAGGATTTTGCAATGGTTTTTAAAGGTGATAAATCACTTGTACTTGAACTGTTAACACAGAAGAGAAAAAAAGATTTTTTGAACATTCATAAATACTCGAATCTTCTGTATTTCTCTTTTTTTTTCAGTGATCTTTTCTGCATTTTTCAGTGATCTTTTTTGCAAAAGCAAAAAAGGTCAATTCCACAGATCAAACAGAAAAAAATGAAAGGCGATGGGAGAGTTTTCTTTTTTTTTGAGACTTTTCATTTCTTTTTTTTTGAGACTTTTCAAAGTCTCAAAAAAACCAATTTTGCTTTCTTTTTTTTTTCGCAAAAGCTTTTTTGGGATTTTGGTGCACTCACCATTTTTTTTCCAATTCCCATTTTTTTTCCAATTCCCATTTTTTTTCCAATTCCCATTTTTTTTCCAATTCCCATTTTTTTTTCTTTGTGTTTTTTTTTTCTTTGTGTTTTTGTTGATCAACAAAAGTCACGAACAAAAAAAGAAAAAGTTGAATTTTTGAATGAAAAAGCTGAATTTTTTTTCTTTTCTTTTTTTATTTATTTTTTAACAAAAAAGGAAAAAGTTGAATTTTTGAATGAAAAAGCTGAATTTATTTTTTTTGAATCTTCAATCAAATGGTCAATCAAATGGTCAATCAAATTGAAAGAATGAATGAAGCAAAGCACAAAAAAGACAAACAAAAAAGAACTTCCAAAACACTTTTTTAAATAAAAAAACAACAGTGAAAAAAGTTTTAAAAAAATTAAAAACAATTTTCACTGTTGTTTAAAAAAAATTAAACAATTTTAACTTTTGCACCTGCATCTTCTAATTGTTGTTTTGCAGCTTCAGCTTCTTCTTTTGAAACTGATTCTTTTAATGCTTTTGGTAATGTTCCTGTGAATTCTTTAACTTGGTTAACAGCAATATTTGCAATATTACGAACTACTTTATAAATTCCTACTTTTTTATCAGCTGGAATTTCTTCTAATACTACATCAAATAACGTTTTTTCTTCTTCTTTAGGTGCTGCATCAGCACCACCAGCAGCAGGCATTGCAGCCATCATTACACCACCTCCAACAGGAGCAGAAGCATCAACTCCAAAAGTTTCTTCAATTTGTGAAACTAATTCAGAAGCTTCTAATAAAGTTAATGTTTTTAATTTTTCAATGATTTCATTTACAGTTGACATAATAAGAGATTTTTAAAAATTTTAATCCTTTTTTGATATTTTTGTTTGTTTGATTATTTTTTTTACTTTTGCTTTTTTTAAAGAAAAAAGTTCAAAAAAAACAATTAAATAAATAACCAAATTTACAATTAAAAAACCAAAGACTTTAGAAAAAAGAAAACTCTTTGAAAAACTTAAAAAATTTTTTTCAAAAAAACTTAAATTTTTTCCAAAAAAACAAACACACTGCAAAAAAATATTTTGTTTTTTATAATTTTCTGTTTTCTATTGTATAAATATAGAAAATAAAAATTCACGAAAAATCAATTTAAAAAAATAAATAAAGAGCAAAAAAATATATGATTTGTGAAACAAAAAAAAATTTATTCAATCATTGCATGATAAGTTGCTACAGTTGCTGGTGAAGCTCTGTTTAGATGTCTAAAAATTAAATATTTAAATAAAACATCCAATAATACTGGAAGTGTTGCAACTAATAAAAAAATTGTTGTTTGACTTTCTGGCAATCCATAATGATCAAACAAAGTTTGGAAAAATAATTCCCAAATATTTGGTGAATGATAACCAACTAAAAGATCTGTAATAAATAAAATTAAGAGTGATTTTTTACTATCATCAAGACCAAAAAACACTTCTAATAAAAATGATTTTGTAATATTAATTTGAATTTCTAAACGAACAAGAAGATAACATAAAGTAATAAAACTTAAAACATCTGCAAAAAAATTTGTAATAGCTTCTATACTTTCTTCATTATAATGTTTTGCTAATTCAAGAATTTTAACTTGTAAACGTTTTTGAACAGAAGTACGAAAAACACTGGCAAAATCAGTTTTTGATTGACTGGTATTGTTTGACAAATTTAAATTTTGAAAATTTTGAACTTCATTTTTTGAAAAATCTGCTGAAGCAATTAAAAAACCAGAGGAATGAATTTGATTTAAATTTGGTTCAAAAGCCAAAGACTTTGAATTTTCAAAAAGAAAAACTTTTTCTTCATTTTTTTGTTGAAGTGAACTATCTGTTTGAAATTTTTTTGGTTTTCCATAAAAATCATTGGTATGCTCATCTTGATTTGAAAAATGTTCACTTTTTTGAGATTTCTCAGAAGAAGGAAATGTTGAATTTTTTTCAGAAAGTCCAAAAAAAATTTGATTTTCAGAAAGAAGTAAAGATTCAAAATAAATTTTTTCTTCAAAATTTTTCAATTCAGTAAATGCCCGTTTTTGTTGATAAGAATTCAAAAAAATTTCATGGTTATGTGTATTCCAATAATATTCTGTAACTGGTCGAATTAAATAGTTTTTTGATAAAAAATTAATGCCAAGTGGAACAAAAAGAAGAATAAATAAACATTTAACTGTTGTTAAAAAAAGATAACGATAGAATCTATATTCTTGAATTACTAAATTTTCAACATCAAAAAATAATTGTTTAAAAAATCGATCAAAAACACGATTAAAGGATCTTGGAAAAAGACCAATTTCTTCATAAGTAATTGAAACAACTTGTTGTTTTGATGATTCTGAAAAACTTGAATTTTGATTTAAAGAAGATTTATTTTGACCATTTAAAGAATTGAAAAAACGATTTTGAAAATTTTGATCTTCATATGAATTTTTTTTTGATGAATATTGCATTCCTTTTTGTTTTTGAGAAGGAATAGAACTATTATTTTTTAAAAAATCAGAATTCATAGGACGAGGTGTACTTTTGCAAAGTATATTTCTTTTTCCAGAACAAACTCCCTTTAAAGTTTTAAAAATACTCATGGAAGAATTTTCTGTAGATGAATTTAAAAATTTTGAATTTAAACCAAAAATTGTTTTATTTTGAATTGTTGTTTGTTCAAAAAAATTTGCATTCAACAAAGACATTTTTTTTTGAAATTGAGTTGAATTTAAATAAATATTTAAAAAACAAAAAATTTTTACTGTATAAAAAATCAATCTTTTTTTTTCAATTTTTTTGTTTTACAAACTTTTTTTTTCACTTTTACGCTTAAAAAAAAAAGCAGCAAAGCAAAAAAGTGAGAAAAAGCAATAGCAAAAAAACTGTATTGAAGAAAAACAAAATATTTTTTGGAATACAAAAAAATAAAGGAATAAAAAAAAATTTCTTTTGATTATTTTTTCAATCAATGTTTATATACTATCAAAAAAAGATAAAAAATAATTTAAAATTTGAATTCTTTAAAAAATAAAGCAAAAGCAAAAAATTTTAAAAAACAGGAAAAAATTCAAAAATTTTTTTACATTTTTTATGAAATTTTCTTTCAAAAATAAATACAGTAAAAGTTTAAGAAAAAAAAATTCTTCATAAGTTTAAATTTGGAAAAATGCAATTTTCAAACAAAGATTTTAAAAAATGATTTTGAAATTTTTTTTGAAATTAAAAAAAAATTTCACCAACATTTATCTTATTTTGAAACAATTTGAAACAAAAAGTTAACCTTTTTGTTTTTACATTTTTAAAAAATTCTTCATTTTAAAAAATTCTATATTCATAGCAAATTTTTTATTTAGAATGTTTTTTGATAACTTAAAAGTTCTTTATTATTTCTCTTTCAAGTTCTAGAAATTCTTTCAAGTTATCAAAATTTAATTTCTATTTGTCAAAAATAAAAAAAATTGGATTTTTTTATTTTATTTTTTGATTTGATTTTTTGACCAATTTTGTCTAAAAAAACTTTAACATAAACCAAAATTTTATTTTTTTTTTTAAGCTAAAAAAAAATTTTGTCAAAAAAAAGAACAACAAGCAAAATAAAAAATTTGAATATTCTAAAAAAATAAATTTATTAATAAATTTTTTTGAAAAAAAATTTTGAATGAATTTTTTTGGATAAAAATTTCTTGAGTTTGAAAAATTCTCAAACTCAAGAATTTTTTTTAAATATTTTGAAATTTTAATCTAAATTTCCTTTTCCTGGGTTACGAGCAGGGTCATTAGATAAGAAACCAAAAATAAATAAGAATACAAAGAAAGTTACAACAGTATAAACAAAAACTTTAAGTGTTAACATGTGATAATATTAAAATTTGAAAGTTTTTCGCGATTTATATATACAAAGTTCAAAAAAACAATTTCTTTCTTTTTCAAATTTTTTTTAAAGAAAATTTGAAAAAGAAAGAAATTAAAAATTCTTTAAAAATAAACAGAAAATTTTAACGAATGGAAATTTTCAAACTTAAAAAAAAATTTGGTCCACTCTGCTTTTTTTTTGCTTTTTTTTTGCTTTTTTTTTGCAACGCAAAAAAAAGTCAAAAAAAAGTCAAAAAAAATTGAAATTTTTGTTTATAAAAGAATTAATTTACAAAATTAAATTTTTTTTAATTAATTTGATTTTGTTGCTCCAAATTCAGCTAAGAAATCAGTAATTGCTTTTTTAAGTAAAGATTCAGCTTCTGGAGTGAAAGTATTTGTTTTACGAACGATTTCACCATATTGTGGTACATTATTTGTTAAATAAGTACGAAGACCACTTAAGAAAGGTCTTACATCTAAAACTTCTAAAGAATCTAAGTAACCATTTGTACCAGTGTAGATACTAGCAACTTGTTCTTCAACAGATAATGGTGAGTTTTGAGGTTGTTTTAAAATTTCTCTTAAACGTGAACCACGAGCAAGTTGTTTTTGTGTAGCAGCATCTAAATCTGAAGCAAATTGAGAGAATGCTTCTAATTCAGCAAATTGAGCTAATGATAATTTTAATGTACCAGCAACTTGTTTCATAGCTTTGATTTGTGCAGCTGAACCTACACGTGAAACCGAAATACCTACGTTAATTGCAGGACGGATACCAGCGTTAAATAAGTCACCTGATAAGAAAATTTGACCATCTGTAATAGAAATTACGTTTGTAGGAATATAAGCAGATACGTCACCTTCTTGAGTTTCAACAACAGGAAGAGCAGTCATACTTCCTTCACCTAAAGCATCACTTAATTTTGCAGCACGTTCTAAAAGACGTGAGTGTAAGTAGAAAACGTCTCCTGGGTAAGCTTCACGTCCTGGTGGACGACGTAATAATAATGACATTTCACGATAAGCTTGTGCTTGTTTTGAAAGGTCATCATAAATTGTTAATGTAGGACGACCTGTATACATAAAGTACTCAGCTAATGTAGCTCCTGTATATGGAGCTAAATATTGTAAAGTAGAAGGTTCGTTTGCGTTAGCCATAACAATGATTGTATAATCTAAAGCTCCACGTTCTTTTAAAGAGTTTAATACTTGTGCAACTGAAGAAGCTTTTTGACCAATAGCTACATAAACACAAATAACACCTTTTCCTTTTTGGTTTAAAATAGTATCTACAGCAATAGCTGTTTTTCCTGTTTGTCTATCACCAATAATTAATTCACGTTGACCACGTCCAATAGGAATCATAGCATCAACAGCTACTAATCCTGTTTGTAATGGTTCATAAACTGAACGACGAGAAACGATACCAGGTGCTGGAGATTCAATAGCACGAGTGTCATTTGTTGAAATTGCTCCTTTTCCATCTACTGGACGAGCTAAAGCATCTACTACACGACCTAAATAGTTTTCACCTACTGGAATTTCAGCAATTTTTCCAGTACAACGAACACGACTTCCTTCAGTAATTTTTAAACCATCACCTAATAAAACCGCACCTACGTTATTTGCTTCTAAGTTAAGAGCAATACCTAAAGTACCATCTTCAAATTCTAAAAGTTCACCAGACATTACTCGATCTAATCCATAAATACGAGCAATTCCATCACCAACTTGGAATACAATACCAAAGTCAACCATTTTAACTTCTGGTGTGTACTCTTCAATTAATCCTTTAATTAAGTTACTTAATTCTTCAGGTGTACGCATTGACATAAAAATTCAAATAAAAAATAAAAAAAGTATTTTTTTAAAAGTTTTTTTCTTCTTTTGCTTTTTTGCTTTTTATCACTTTTACGCTTTTTTTCTTCTTCATTTTTTGCTTTGCAAAAAATGATAAAAAGCAGCAAAGCAAAAAAAGTAAGAGCAAAAAAAAAAAAATTTGAAATTTATACTTATGAAATTTTATTTTTTAGAAAAAATGAAAATTAAAAAGTATAATTTTTTCAAATATTGTTCTTTAGAAAAATTCAATTTTTTAAAAAATACTTTTTGGAGTGCTTGTTTCAAAATATAAAATCTTTTCAAAAAAGATTCAAACTTAAAAAAAAATTCTAAAAGTTTTATATTTTGAACATTAAAAAAAATTTTTTTAGAAGGAAAAAAAATACTTTATTTTCATTAAAAACAGTTTAAATTTTTGATTTTTTCAAATTGAAAAATTTGGTCCATTCTGCTTTTTTTTTGCGTTGTAAAAACAAAATCAAAAAAAAACATTTTTTTTGATTGATTCAATTCATTATTGACTCTTTTTATCAAAAAAATGTTTCAAAAAAACTTAAAATTCATATGACAAACTTAAGGTAACTCACAATTTAGCGGATAACGCGATTCGAACGCGCGACATTGGACTTGGAAGGACCACGCTCTACCAACTGAGCTATATCCGCATTTTGTTTTAAATATAGAATAACAAATAAAAAAAAAAAAATCAAGTTTTTATTTTTTATTTGTTTTTTTTTTAATTGCTTTTTTTGATTGTTTAAAAAAATTTAAAAAATGTTTCTTTTTTTTGTCTGCAGAATGGACAAAAAAAGCAGAGTCGATTAAAAAAAAATGTTTTGAAAAAATTAAAGAAACCAATTTTAAACAGAAAAATTAAATAAAAAAATTCAAAAGTTAAAATAAAAAACTTTTAAATTTTTTATTTCAACTTTTGAATTTTTTTATTTTTTAAAATGATTACCAACTTGCTTTTCTTACACCTGGTAACAGTCCTTCATGAGCCATTTCACGTAAAACATGTCTAGAAAGACCAAAATCTCTAAAGTAACCTTTTGGTCTTCCTGTAACTAAACAACGATTATGTAAACGAACAGGAGAACTATTTCTTGGTAATTGTTGAAGTTTTCTATGTAAAGCTAATTTTTCTTTTAATGAAGAAGCTTGTTGAATTTGTTGTTTTAAAATTGCACGTTTTTTTGCAAATTTCATAACTAAATTTTGACGTTTTAATTCACGTTGAATCATTGCTTTATTTGCCATAAAGAAAGAATATAAAAATTATTTTTATTCTTCTAAAAAAGAATTATTTCTTTTTTTTCATGAAAACATATTAAAAAATATTTAATTTTTGTTTGGAAAAAAAATTTTCCAAACAATAGTTGTCTTTTAAAATTTTTTATATATTTACAAAATTTTAAAAAACATTTTTAAAAATTTTTGAGTTTTCGAATTTTCTATTCAAATTTTAGAAAAGAAAAACAGGTGTTTTCTTTTCTAAAATTTGAAATTTTGCTGCATTTTTTAAAAAAACACTCGTCAAAAAAAAACCAATTTTTTTTACTTTTTGGAACATTTATTTTCAATCAAAAAAATTTCTATTACTGATTGAAAACTTAAAAAATTCAACAAAAATGTGTTTTGATAAACTAGAAGTTCCTTATAAACTGTAAGGCTTAAAAGAAAAAAAATAAAAATTTCAATTTTCAAATTTTTATTTTTTTGTTTTAAGTTTTTAAAATTTTTTTCATTTAAAAAAAAATTATTGAAATGAAAAAAAATTAACGTCTTTTAGCTTTTTTATCACTTTTTACGTGACCTTTAAATGTTCGAGTTGGAGCAAATTCACCTAATTTGTGACCAACCATTTGATCAGTTACAAATACAGGAATAAACTCTCTCCCATTATATGTAGAAATTGTATGACCAATCATAACAGGTAAAATAGTAGAAGAACGAGACCAAGTTGTTAAAACTTTTTTTTGACCTTGTGCATTAAATTTTTCAATTTTTTTTAATAAATGATCTGCAACAAAAGGTCCTTTTTTAATTGAACGTGTCATAAAAAAAAATATTTTTTTTTGAACTTAGCTTTTTGTTTTCTTATTTTTTGTATTTTAAAAAATTTTTTTTAGATTTTTTAAATTTCAAAAATTCAAATTGGTTTTATAAATAAAGTTGTTTTGTGTTTTTTCTAAAAATTTGCAAATAAATTCTTAAAAAAAAATTCTTTAATTTTTTTTATTATTTTAATAAAAAAAACAAAAAAAGATTTATAAAATAAACAAAACGTATTTTTTCATAATCATAATTAAGAAAACTTCACTACAAAAATTAAAAAAATTCAAAATATTGAATTTTTTTATTTGTTTTTTGTTTTTAGAATTTGTTTATGAGGAATCCCACAATGTTTTTTTATGAATTTGTAAAAAAAACAAATGGTTTTTCCTATTTTTATTTTCATTTTTTTTTTTCTTTAAGAAAATCTTTGTTTTTTAAGTTTTGTTTTTTTTTTACTTTTGCCTGTTTAGAAGGAAAAGAAAAAAACCACAAGAAAACGAAAAAAAAAGAAGGCAAAGCTTAAAAAAAAATTCAAAAATCTTAAAAAAAAGATTACAAGTAAAAAATTCAAAAAATTTTTTTCATTATTTTTCAAAAATAATTCACAAAAAAATAAAAAAAATTACTTACGTTTTCTTAAAATAAATTTTGAACTATATTTTTTTGGTTGACGTGTAAATTGCCCAAGAGCAGGACGACCCCATGGAGTTACAGGACGGCAACGACCAATTGGTGCACGACCTTCACCACCACCATGCGGGTGATCATTTGGGTTCATAACAGATCCACGAACAGTAGGTCGTTTTCCTAACCAACGATTACGACCAGCTTTTCCAATTCGAATGCTATAAGCTTCTAAATTTCCTACTTGACCAATAGTTGCCCAAGAATTTTTTGAAATTAAACGAATTTCTTTTGATGGTAAACGAACAGTCACAAAATTTCCTTCTTTTGCTAAAATATCAAGTAAAGCACCTGCAGAACGCGCTAATTGTCCTCCTGAACCAGGTTGAAATTCAACATTATGAACTTGAGCTCCTAAAGGAATATTTCGTAATGGTAAAGCATTTCCTACTAAAATAGGCGCTTGAAGATCAGAAATAATAGAATCACCAACTCGTAAACCATTAGGTTGAAGAATATAACGTTTTTCACCATCTTCGTACATTACTAGTGCAATTCGAGCATTACGGTTTGGATCATATTCAATAGTCATTACTTTTCCTGGAATACCAATTTTATCACGTCTAAAATCAATTTCACGATATAAACGTTTGTGCCCCCCACCTTTATGACGGCAAGTAATAACTCCTCTATTATTACGTCCTTTTGAACGATGATTCATTTTTGATAATGATTTTTCTCGTTTTGTTGTTGTAATTTCACTAAAATCAGACACCGATCTATTACGAGTCCCCGGTGTAAAAGCTTTTAAAAAGCGAATTCCCATAATTGTAAAAATAAAAAAATAAACTCTTAAAAATAAAAATTTTGGTTTGCTTTTTTTTGTTTGCTATGCTTTTTTACGCTTTTTTTCTTCGAAAAAAAGCAGCAACGCAAAAAAAAAAGTCAAAAAAAAATTGATTTTTTTTGAATTATGATATTGACCTACTTAAATTCTGTTTGAGTTGATAAATGCATTTTTTTCAAATTTTATGAATATAAAAAATATTAAAATTAAAAAAATAGTAAAATCAAAACATAAAAATTTTTTTTAAATATTGGAAAAGAAATTTTTTATGTTTCCAAGAGATAGCAGGATAAATAAAAAGTTGGATTATTGCAAAATTTAAAGAATTTTAAAATTGAATAGATTGACCTTCTTTTAATGTTAAAATTACTCGTTTATAAGCAGGTCTATAACCAGTTGATAATCCAGCACGTACTTTTTTTCGTGGTGGTCTATGTGTATTAATACCAATAACATTAACTCCAAACAAAGTTTCAAATAATTTTTTAATTTGAGGTTTTGTTAATCGTAAATCAACATCAAATGTATATTGTTTATTTTTAAACATTGATAAATATGATTTTTCAGTTGTTACTGGGTATTTAATAAAATCAGCCATCATGTTTACTGGAGAAAAGTGTGATTTTAATAATTCTCTCCAACGATTGAAATCCTGAGTTGATTTTTCAGAAGTAATCATATACTTGTTTTTTTATTCTTTTATTTATCAAAATCTTCATTCAAGGTTTTGTTTTTGAAAAATACAAAAATTTTTTTAAAACTTTTGCATCTTTTTTTTTAGAATTCAAAAAAAAAATTTTTTTTTCATTTTTTGTTTTTGCGTTTTTGAATAAAATAAAAAAAAACTTTAAAACCAAAGGTATTAAATGAAAGATACAAATTGGCAAAATGCTACTATTAATCTTGAAAATTTGTTTATTTTTCAAAGTAAAGAACAAATTGAAAATAAAGAAATTCACCAAGTTTGAAAAATGTTTTGATCCGTTCCACTTTTTTTTTGCAACACAAAAAAAAGTAAAAACAAAAGTTTTTTACAAAATTTAATCAAAATTCTATTTTATTGTTTCATTTTTGAGTTAAACTGTAAACTATATATTTTTTATAAAAATTATATCATTTTAATTTTTTCTGAAAAATATATAAATATTAAAAATTAAATCATCTTGATAAATTTGTTTAAAAAAAAATTATTACGTAAAAAAAAATTTTAGTGAAAAATTTATTGAGTGTAAATAAATCCTAAATAGTGTTTTAAATTTCTCCAGTTTAAGTTAAAAAATAGAATTTTTTTTAAACTTAATTTACTTTTTTAAAAATTCAAACAAAAACAATTTTAAAACCAAAATAAAATTTTTAAAAAGTTTTGAATTTTTTTAGAATATTGGTCATAAAAAAGTAAAAATTATTAAAATTAAAGAAATTTTGAGTTTTATAAATTCAAAATAATGAATGCTAACTATTTTTAACGTAAATTTTTTAAAATTTTGTTTTTTAAAAACACTGGAGCTGACTTGGTACTGCCATAATAATGAAAAAAGGGTTTTTAAAAGGCTTTATTTTTTTATATTTTTTTTTTCATTTCAAAAAAAATAAGTCTTTTAAACAATCAACGTTTCTATATTTTTTAAAAAGTTTTTTCTGTTTTTTAATTTTTTTAAAATTTTTTTTCAATAAAATTCAAAAATGAAAAATTTGAAAAAAACAAAACAAACTTTTAAAAGAATTAAAAAAAAAATTATTTCATCTTTCATATGAAAATTCTAAATACATCTATTTCCAAAAAAATTTGGACCAAAAAGGACGAAGTTTTTGAATTTTATTTTTTTAATTTTTTAATTTGTTTAAACTTGTTTTCTTTATGAAAAATTTTTTTTTCCTTGAACCTTAGAACTTGAAAATCAATAAATTTGAAAATTTTTCATTAAAATAAAAAATAGTATTAGAAAATAGACAATTTGATATTTAGACTTTTTTTGCCAGGAACCAGGATTGAACTGGTGACACAAGGATTTTCAATCCTCTGCTCTACCACTGAGCTACCCCGGCTTTTAAAAAATTTAGGAAAATGAAAAATGTTCTTAACAGCTATTATATTAGCATTTTCAAAAATTTCATTCAATTTAAAAAAAAACTTCAAATTATTAAAAAGGTTTAAAAAGATTAAGAATTTTATGTTAATTAAATTTTATAAATTTATTCAAGAAAACTTTTCTAAATTTCAGACATTTTTTTAAATTTATATATTTTCTAGAAAGGTTTAGTTTTGTTTATTTTTTGAAAAAAATTTTTTTGATTTAAAAAATATTTTTTTCAAAAATATATCTTTTTTTTTGAAAAAGTTTATATAAAAATAAAAAAACAAAAAAAGTTTTTTGTTTTTTTTCTTTAAAATAATTTTTTTAAATAAAAAATCAAATATTTTTGTTGACAAAAAATTGAAAATAAGATAACATAATAAGGTAACAATATTTAAAAATTTTTTTTATCAATAAAAATTAACAAATTGTAAGGCAAAAATAAATTCAAAAAATTTTTTTGAAGAAACAAAAAGATTCAAAAAAACAATTTTACGACTTGCTCCACACACTTTTTTTCAAAGAAAAAAAATGCACAGAGCAAGTCGTAAAATTTTTTGCCCCCATCGTCTAGAGGCCTAGGACACCTCCCTTTCACGGAGAAAACGGGGATTCGAATTCCCCTGGGGGTAAAAAAGATCAAATTATCAAAGTTTTTTTATATTTTATATATGTCAAGATATATTGGACCCCGTTTAAGAATTATTCGTCGTATTGGAAAATTAAGAGGTTTTACAAGAAAAAAACCTTTCCGTAGATCTTTCCGTGGGAGAGGTGCTTTACAAGGAAAAGTAATTCCACCAGGGCAACATGGATTAACAAAATTATTCAAGAGTCGACCTTTTGATTCAAATGAATCAGATTATTTAATTCGTTTAAAAGTAAAACAAAGATTACGTTATAATTATGGAATTACAGAAAAACAATTAGTAAAATATGTACGTCAAGCTAAAAAAATGAAAGAATCAACTGGACAAGTATTATTACAACTTTTAGAAATGCGTTTAGACAATATTGTTTTTCGTTTAAATATGGCACCAACTATTTGTGCAGCTCGTCAATTAATCAGTCATGGCCATATTCATGTAAATAGCAAAAAAGTAAATATTGCAAGTTATATGTGTAAACCAAAAGATGTGATTTCTGTTTCAATGAAACAAAGTTCATTAAAATTAGTAAATCGTAATTTACAAGAATATTCTCAAAAAATGAGTGCATATAAAAAACGTTTAGAAAGAACATTAGCATATGTTTTATTTCAACGTAATATTAGTCCAAATATGGCAAATGCTTTAGAATACATTAATCAAGGAAAAGTTCAAGTAAATAACAGAAAAGTTCTTCTTCCAAATTATTTATGTCATTCAAAAGATATGATTTCAGTAAAAACTGATAAAGGTATTCGAAAATTTCAATTTAGTGAATAAAAAATAATGGCCCAAAAGAATTTTCAGAATTTTTTTTTAATTCTCTTTTTTGCTATAAATTCTTTTTGGCCATTATTTTTTTATTTTTTTCCCATGATTGTTTTCTTTTTTTAAATAGACAAAATAATGAAATTATGATAGAATAGATTTACAATTGTTTTAACAAAATTTAAACAAGAAAAATTTTTTTGTTCAATAAATTTTTCAATAAAAAATGAAGAGCAAAAAATTTTTTCTTTAACTAAAAATCTAAAAAACAGATAAAAACAATAATTTAAAAAATTTTGTTCCAAAGCCTTCGTGATGGAACTGGTAGACATCCTGGTTTTAGGAACCAGTGCACTTGTGCGTGTCGGTTCGAATCCGACCGAAGGCATTTTTTTGAACTTTTTTTCTTCTTCACTTTTACGCTTTTTTTCTTCTTCATTTTTTGCTTTGCTGCTTTTTTTCTTCTTCATTTTTTGCAAAGCAAAAAATGATAAAAAGCGTAAAATGATAAAAAGCAGCAAAGCAAAAAAGTTATAAAAGCAAAAGCAATAAAAAATTTCTAAAATTTTTTATTTTCAAAAAATTAATAAATTGGTTATTTTTTTTTGTCTCGACATATGAATGTTGAAAATTTTAAAAGTTTTGTAAATTTTTCTGGAAAAGTTTTAAAAAAAAAAAATTTTTTTTTGCTTTTTTGTAAATTTTTGAAAAAACTTTTTACTGTTTGCTCTTTTGCAGCAGTCAGTAAAAAGTTTAAATTTTTTTATCAACTTTTAGACTTAGAAAAATGAAAAAATTTAAACATATTAAGAACATGCAATGTCAAATTCAAAAAAAATTTTTTTATGCCAATTGGTGTACCAAGAATTATTTATTGTTGGGGGGAAGAACTTCCTGCTCAATGGACAGATATTTATAATTTTATTTTTCGTCGACGTATGGTTTTTTTAATGCAATATTTAGATGATGAACTGTGTAATCAAATTTGTGGTTTGTTAATCAATATTCATATGGAAGATCGTTCAAAAGAATTAGAAAAAAAAGAAATGGAAAATAGTGGATTATTTAAAAGTTCTACTTCACAACGAAAAACAACAACTGGAGGAATGCAATCTCCTTCTTCATTAGGATCAAACCCATTTTCTGCTTCAGCAAAAAAAAAGGAACGTTCAATTGAAGATTTAATGATTTCTGAAGAAGAGTTAGCTATTGATGAAAATAATATGCTTGAAACACATACTTTACAAAAAATTTCTTTAGAATGGTTAAATTGGAATTCTCAATTTTTTGATTATTCTGAAGAACCATATTTATTTTATTTAGCAGAATTATTAGCAAAAGATATTTCTGGAAATAATGCTGGTTTATTATCAAATGCAATTAATCAAAATCAATCTATGAGTGATACAGAATTAGCAAAATTAATGATGATGTTTAAACAAATGAATTCCTCAGACCGAAAAAATTTTAATTCAACATTTTCACAACCAAATCAGAATTTTGATATTTATTCGCCTTTCCGCTTATTAGCAAATAAAATTTCTGGAAATTCACAAGATTATCAAATTCATGAAAATTTTGAAAAATCAAATTTTCTAAAGAAACTTGAACAATTTCAAAAAAAACAATCAAATCTTTTTTCTTCTGAAAATAAAATTGATTCATTTGTTTCTGATGTAGCAAATAAAGATTTATTAAATTTCTTTGATGCTCCAACTCATCAAAAAGAATTATCTGAAAAAGCTTTTACGCAACGACAACTTCGTCGTGATTACTTTGATGAAAATCGTTTTTCATCAAAATTTGGAAAAAATCAAAGTTCATTTGACTATTTAAATCCAGATCAAATGTCAAAAGAAGCAGCTTATTTAGAATATCGTGATTCATACAGAAAACAAACAGAACGAACTTTACAAGAAGAAGAATCAAAAAAAGTTTTTATGGTTATTAATTCTTTTGGTGGTTCTGTTGGAAATGGAATTACAATTCATGATGCTTTACAATTTATTAAAGCAGGATCTATGACTTTAGGTTTAGGAGTAGCTGCTTCTGCAGCTTCTTTAGCATTAGCAGGTGGAACAATCGGAGAACGTTATGTTACAGAAGGTTGTCATGTTATGATGCACCAACCCGAAGGTGGTTTATCAGGTCAAGCTTCTGATATTTGGATTGATAGTCAAGAAATTCTTAAAATTCGTTTAGATGTTGCTGAAATTTATTCTTTATCAACATATCGACCTCGCCATAAAATTTTACGAGATTTAGATCGTGACTTCTATTTAACTGCAATGGAAACAATTTATTATGGACTTGCAGATGAAATTGCAACAAATGAGGTTATGTCATCAATTATTGAAATGACAAATAAAGTTTGGGACTATCATGATAGTCAACAACAAAAACTTTTAGAAAGTCGTGATAGTGCTACTTCTGGATTAGATACACAAACACAAAATTAAAAAAACACTTTTTTAAACGTTTTGTTGTTTCTAATCAAACTTTTGCTTTTTTAAATAATGTTTTTTCTTTTTTCAATGAACAAAAAATTTCTGTTTATAAAAAAAAGAAAAAACATTTTTTTTTTATAACTTTTTATAAAAAAAAAATGAAATTTTCTAAGAATTAAAAAATTTCAAAATTTTTTAATTCTTTAATACAATTTGTTTTTGGAACAAATTCAAAAATTGTTGGTCTGCTCTGCTTTTTTGTCCGCTCTGTAAGTAAAAAAAAATAGAAAAAGCTGTTTTTGTTTTTTTCAAGAATTCAAACTTTTAGAACAAAGACAAAAAAATTTTTTGGGAAAAAATAGAAAACCACTCTGGTTAGTTTTCAATTGAAAACGAACCAAAGGATTTTTTTATTTTTTGAAACTTTAACTTTTTTTAAAACATATTTTTATTTTAAATTTTTTTTTGAAAAAAAGTTTGGAACATAAAACATAAAAAAGAAAAAAATTGAATTTTATTCTAAAAAAATTGTTGTTGTATTCCAAACTTAAATAAATGTTTGAAAAAAATTCAAAAAATTTTAATGAACAAAACAAAAATGAATTGTTAAAATTTAGGACATACTACATTGTTGAATCATAAAATTCATTAAAATACGGCCTGGTGTTGTACGGATTATTTTTTGGAGTTGTTTATTTTTGTAATTGTAAAAAGTAGTATATTTTGGTTGAATTTCTTCCCAAGATCCATTTATTTGAAGACGGATTTCAACTGGTTTTGAAAATTCATTTCCAAAATCAACATTTGAATTCCATTTCACCCAAACAGGTGTATGTAAAGAAATTTCTTTACGTTGATATGCATTTAAAACTGAAAGAAAATTTGAAAACAATAAAAATGCTTTATTTTGAATTCCAAATTTTTCAAAATTTTTTCCTTGAATTTGAAAAGTTTTTTCTTTTCCTAGATAAGTTGGTTTTGAAAAAGGAAAGAAAGAATTTTGTTTTTTTAACAAATTTGAAAGTTGAACACCAACAAATTTTGATTGAAAATCAAGAGTTAAATAATAACATCCAAGAACCATATCTTGACTTGGTAAAATAATAGCTTCACCAGTTGCTGAATTCATTAAATTATTGGTTGCAAGCATAAATTTCCACGCTTCTGTTCGAGCTTCTACAGTTAATGGAATATGAACTGCCATTTGGTCACCATCAAAATCTGCATTAAAAGATGGACAAACCATTGGATGTAATAAAATGGCTCGACCTTCAATTAATTTTGGAAGAAATGCTTGGAAACCTAAACGATGCAGTGTTGGAGCTCGGTTTAATAAAATTGGAATATTTTTTATTACTTTATGTAATAAATGAAGTGTTAAATTGGAATCAGATTTCAAAAGATTTTTTGCACCAACAACAGTTTGAGCAAGTTTATTTTGTAAAATATATTGAATTAAAAAAGGTAAAAATAATTCTAAGGCCATTTCTTTTGGTAAACCACATTCATAAAGTTTTAATTCAGGTCCTACAACAATAACAGAACGACCAGAATAATCAACTCGTTTTCCTAATAAATATTGACGAAATCGTCCTTGTTTTCCTTTTAAAATTTCTGAAAGTGATTTTAATGGTTGACCACGAGAATTTGTTTCGGCTTTTACACTTCCTTTTCCATTTTGAATTAAATTATCAACAGCTTCTTGAAGAAGTCTTTGAGCATATTTAATTTCAAATGATTGATTTGTTGCGGAATCTTTTGCAAATTTTTTTAATCGATCATTTCGATAAATAATTCTTTGATAAAATCGATTTAAATCTGATGCAGCAATTTGATTTTGTAATTTTAAAATAGGTCTTAAATCTGGTGGTAATACTGGAAGATTTTTTAAAATCATAAATGTTGGATTGGAATTTCTTCGTGAAAATTTTCTTAAAAATTTTAATCGACGAATAATTTGTTCTCGTTTTTGAAAATATTTTTGAATTTTTAAAGAATCTTTTTTTGTTTTTGCATTTTGTTTTAAAAAACGAAGCATTTGATTGATTTTTGGAAGTAAAATTTGATGTTGTTTTGTCATTTTTCGTAATTCTGAAGAAGTATATTCTGTTAATAGTTTTTCAAGAATTCCGGCTCCAACAAAAAAATTTTTTGGTAAATCATCAATTGACCATGATAAAAAAGATGAAAAAGATTGACCAAATTTAATGGCACTTGAATTTGTGTCTGAAAACATGAAAGCTTGATTGTTTTTTGTATCTTTTATTGGAGATAATGATCGATAAAGAAAAATAGGATGATCTTCAAATTCATAAAAAAATAAAGAGTTATAATAAATAAAATATTTCCAATCAGCATCATTATTCCATAGATAATTATAAGCAATTGTTAAAATACTATTTTGTAAAAAATGATTTTTTTCCATTTTTTGAAATTTTTCTTGGATTTGTTGCTTTTGCTTTTTTTCAAAGAAAAAAAGGTTTGAATTTGCCTTTGTGGAAAGAAAAACATGAAAATTGTTGAATTTTTTCTTTTTTTGATTTTTTTGTTTAATAAATTTGTAAAGAAATGGTTCTTTGAATTTTTTTTGAATTTGTGTTAATTGAAGACTTGAATTTGACACTTTTTTTTGAAAAAGTTTGAACTTTTTTTCAGATGAAAAACTGCATTCAAAATTTTCAGTCATTGAATCAAAATCAAAAAATTTTTGAACTTTTTTATTTTGAATTTGTTTTTTTCGTTCAGTAAAATTTTGTCGTGAAAGTAAAGGTTTATTTGAAATAAAAATTTCCAATTGTTTTTTAAGTTTTTTGCTATTGTTTTTCTTTTGCTTTTTTTCTTTGAAAAAAAGTTTCGAAGAAAAAAAGTTTTGAGTCATGAAAACTGAATTTTGATTTGGGAAAATTTCAAATCCAGAATCGAATGGATCAGAAAGTAAATTTTGTTTATTTTCATAGTTAAAACCTACAAGAAGAAAAGACAAAGCTTTTAAACTAAAAAAGAAATTTTTTTGAGTTCTAAAATTTTGAGAATAAAAAATGTTTTCTTTTTCTGAATCATTTAAAAACTCTAAAGAAACAGAATTGCTCATATTGAAGTTTGAAAATTTAAAAATTTTTAAAAAATGAAAAAAGAACGAAAAATAGTCAAAAAACACAGTTTCATACATAGAAACAAGTGTTGATTGGTTGGAAAAAAGTTCAAATTGTTTTGTTGAAAAACTGTTTTTAAAACTATAATTTTTTTCAAAATCAAAAGAATGTTTTTGAACAAAAGAACAAAAATCAATTTCATAATACAATTTTAAAAAAGCTAAAATTTTTCCAAAATTTAATGAAACATCAAAAAATAAATTGAAAAGATTGAATTCAAAAGTTTGATTGCTGTTTAAAAAATCATTCGAGAAAAAGGTAGAGAAAATTTTTTCTGAAAAGTTTGGTTCAACAGAAAAGATTTTGTTTTTTTGAACTTGGTTTTGGAAACTGATTAAATTTTGTTCAGTAAACAAATTTTTTTTCAAAAAAATTTTTTTTTTCAAAGATTTATTTTTTTTTGAAAGATTTTGAATATAGAAAGCATGACTTTTTTTCGTATTTTTTTTGAAAACTTGTAAATTTTGAAAAAGAGCAAGTTTTTTTAAAAAGGGAATTAAATTTACTAAAAAAAGAAAATCTTTTTTTGAAAGAACATTCAAATTTTGGATTTTTGTATTTTTTTTAGAAAGAAAAAAACGAGTAAATTCAAAAAGAAAGAAGAATGATTTCCAATACTGTTTTTTGATTTTTAATGAATTGTGAGATTCAAACACATTTTGATCAATAAAAAAAGGTGTGAAGTCTTTTGAAAAAAAATTGACTGTTCTTTTTTTGTTTTTTAATTCTAAAATTGTTTTGTTCAAAGACTCTGTATTTCCAAAAATGAAAATTTCATGAAATTTCAAAAATTTTTGTATTTTTTTTGATGAAAATAAAAAAATATTTGAAATTCGATAGATATTTTGAAAAAAGTGTTCAGAAAAACATTCTTGTGAATTTAAAAAAAGAAAAGAATTTTTATAACTTTTTTGCAAAATAATTTTCCAAATTTCTTCAAAGAAATATGTTCCAAATTTTTTTTGTTTTTGCATTGAAATATTTTCAAAAATAGAATGTTTTCTTTTTAGTCCAAAAGTTTCAATATTTTCAAAAGTTTGAAAATTTTTTGCAAAAACTGAATTGTTTTGATTTTTTTCAACAATTTGTTGATCAAAATTTTTCCAATTTATTTGTGGAGAAATTTTATTTTGTAGGATTGAAAGATTTCGAAATTCCAATTTTCTTTGTTTTTGGTGTTGATGTTTATTTTGATAAATTCGGTTATATTGTTGCAATTGTTCTTCAAGTGTGAAAAATTTTTGCCATGTTAAATATAAATCTTTTGGTGAACGGTTTAAAATGGAAGTTTGTTGAGAATATTTCCAAGTATTTTCAATTGTTATTGTTTCAGTACAATAAATAATTGATTCTAAATGCCTTCTTTTCATATCAAATAAAATACTAAGATAACTTGGATTGGTTTTAAAGTACCAAAGATGTGTCACAGGTGCATTTAATTTGATATAACCTAATTGATAACGTCGAATGATTGACCAAGTATATTCTACATCACAATTTGGACAAAAATAACGAGAAGTTTTTTGGTGTTCTAAAATTTTTCGAGATTCTAATGCACTTGGTCTTTGTCGTTTTCCACATGCACATTCAAAATCTTTAAGTGGTCCAAAAATATGTTCACAAAATAAACCTCCTTTACTGGGTTTAAAAGTACGATAATGAAAGGTATTGGCATTTGTAACTTCACCAAAAATTTTTCCATTTGGTAATTCTTTTTCAGCCCATGCTTTGATTTTTTCTGGTGAGGCTAATTCAATAGTTACTAATTTTAGTTCATGAATTTTAGAATATCCATTTAACAATTTTTTTTTTATTAAATTTGGTGTAAAGTTTGAAGTTTGACGAAAAGAAGAAATTTGAGGTGTTTGTTCTGAAACTTGAGCCAAAAGTCTACATTTTTTGATTGGAAAATTTTGGACATGGAAATTTTTTTGAAAAAAATTATATTCAAAAAAACAAATTCCAATTTTGCCAGAAAACTTTTTTCTTTTTTGAGAAAAAGAAAGATTTAAATTTTCTTTTTGAAAATTTTGGTTTTTAAAATTTTTCATGTTTTTTCTGATTTTTTCGAATTGAAAGGTCAATTTTTTTTTATTTTCTATTTATGTTGGAACTCAACAATGTGCAATTTTTATTGCTTGCTTCATTTGCTCCAGGAAGTGGAGCAAGCAGACAAAAAAATTTTTGGGGAAAAAAGCTTTAAACTATCTATTTTTTAATACATTCTAAATCTTCAAAAAAAAACTGAAATTCTGGGACGGAAGGATTCGAACCTACGAATATCGGTACCAAAAACCGCTGCCTTACCACTTGGCGACGTCCCATGCCACCCAAGAATTTTCTCTATAAAAAAAAACGTTATGCTGCTACTTTGCAGTCCTGACATGATCTATTTTTTTTAAAAAGAAAATTCTGGGCTTACTTAATAAAATATCATTTTCTAATAAAAAAATCAACTTCTTTTTTAGAATATGAAAAAAAAATCTATTTTAAAAAATTTAAACTCAATATTTTTTGAAAGTTTTTATTTTTATTTTTTTTTTGAATTGTTCTATTTTGTTTTTTCTTGAAAAGTTTGAATGAACAAACAAATTGTTGAAAAAAAGTACACCGTATAGGAGTTGAACCTATCTAAAAACGATTATGAGTCGATTGCCTAATCCGCTCGGCCAACAGTGTTTAAAAAAATTTTCACAAAATGAAATTTATTAAAACAGCTAAAAAAATTTTTTTTCAATTTTTTAAACACGAAAAAAACAAAATTTTTTAAAAGTTTAGAAATGAAATTTAAAGTTAATAAATTTAAAAAATTTTAAAAATTTTTTTTATGATTTTAGAAAAAACTTTGATTTTTGAATTCATAAAAATTCAAAAATCAAAGTTTTTTCTAAAATCATAAAAAAATAAACTATTCTTTACACCTAGAATAAAAAAATTCTTAAAGTGGTCCAGAAATACCTTGTTTACGAATCATTAAGAAGTGAGCAAGCATGAATACAGCAGTTAATAAAGGTAACACAAAAGTATGTAAACTATAGAAACGAGTTAATGTTGCTTGACCAACACCTACACCACCACGTAATAGTTCAACTAATGGTCCACCTACTACAGGAATAGCTTCAGGAACACCTGTTACAATTTTAACAGCCCAGTACCCAATTTGGTCCCAAGGTAATGAATACCCTGTTACTCCAAATGATACAGTACATACAGCCATAATTACACCACTAATCCATGTTGATTCTCTTGGTTTTTTAAACCCACCAGTTAAATATACACGGAAAACGTGTAAAATCATCATAAGAACCATCATACTAGCTGACCAACGGTGAATTGAACGAATTAACCACCCAAAATTTACTTCTGTCATAATGTATTGAACCGAAGCAAATGCTTCAGCTACTGTAGGACGATAATAAAATGTCATGGCAAATCCAGTCGCTACTTGAACTAAGAAACATGTAAAAGTAATTCCACCTAAACAATAAAAAATATTTACATGTGGAGGAACATATTTACTTGTAATATCATCAGCAATAGATTGAATTTCTAAACGTTCTTCAAACCAATCATAAACTTTACTCATAAAATAGAAAAAGAAAATTTTTTATAATACCATTAAACGAAAAAGTTAAAAAAATTCATAGGAATAAGATTCAAAAACAAATTTTTTCAATTTTGTTTTGTAAAAAAAAAATTTGTTTTTTAGAATTTCTATGTTTTTTTTTATTTTTTGTTTTCTGAAAAAAAAAGTTTTTTCAGAAAACAAGAAGAAAATTAAAGGTCTACAAAATAAAAATTATTTTGTTACAAACGACCAATGTTTATTATTTTTTGTTTTTTTCATTTTCTATTTCTCACTTATCTTTTTAAAGTCAAAAGAAAATTTAGAATGAAAGTAAAAAAAAGAAAAAACAATAAAAAAACAAAAAAGCAAAAAAAATTCTTTGCAATTTTTGTTTAAAAATTTTTGGTTTCAATTTTAAAATTTATGAAAAATGTACACCATAAGTCTAAAATTTACAAAAATTATCTAAAAAAACTTCTTTCTTTTGTAACAAAAGGCAATAAGCCCATAATTCGAGCACTTTTAATTGTTTTTGCCACATAACGTTGTTGTTTTGCTGTTAATTTTGTTTGTCGACGAGGTAAAATTTTTCCTCCTAAACCAATATAACGTTGCAATAATCCACAATGTTTATAATCAATAATACGACGATTATATACATATTTTTCTGGTTTATCTTTAAAAAGCAGAATAAATGATTTTGGTGGAATAATTGGTTTTAATGGTTTTTTACGTTTTTTTTGTTCTAATTTACGTTGTTTTTTTTGATTTACACGTGCTAAAATTTGCGAAACAGATAAAACTTTACGTTTATTACTTGTAGATCCTCGTGACGAATTTCCTTTTGAAAAGTTTGTATTTGTCCCAAAACTTTGTCTTTTTTGAGGAGTTTGTTTTGAAAAAGATGAAGGGGGATTTGTACCATTTGTCATTTCTAAATTGGTATTTTGCAGATTTTTTGGTTTATCTGCAAAAAATGATGAATTTGAATTGACTTGAGAAAAATTGTTAAATGATTGATTATTCATAATATTGATAAAAAATATTTATTTGAAAGTCTGTCTTTTTTTCTATTTTTTTATTTTTTATTTGCAAAATTTTAATACTTTTTTTTTTCATATTAAAAGGAAAAAGAAATTGTTTTCTTTTTAGTTTTCTATTTTGTTTTTGAATTTTTTCAAAGAAAAAACCAGAATTTTTTTTCCTTGTTTTTTTAAAATTTTCAGAAAAGAAAATTTTAAAAAAACAAGGAAAAAAAATTCTGGTTTTTTTCACTTTTTTGCTTTGCTGCTTTTCTTTTGCTTTTTTTCTTTACTTTTTGCTTTGTTGTTTTTTATCACTTTTTTGCTTTGCTGCTTTTTATCATTTTTTGCTTTGCTGCTTTTTTTCGAAGAAAAAAAGCGTAAAGTGGAGAAGAAAAAAAGCAGAAAAGCTATAAAAAGCAAAAGAAAAGGAAAAAACTATTGCTCAGAAGAACAAAAATTATTTCATAGAAGCAGCTTTTGTTAAAGCTTCGTTAATGTTTCCTACTAAATAGAAAGCTTGCTCTGGTAAATCATCTAATTCACCAGCTAAAATTTTATTAAATCCTTCGATTGTTTCAGCTAAACTTACATATTTACCAGGAGATCCTGTGAATACTTCAGCTACGAAGAATGGTTGTGATAAGAAACGTTCAATTTTACGAGCACGAGCAACAACAAGTCTATCTTCTTCAGAAAGTTCATCTAAACCTAAAATTGCAATAATATCTTGTAATTCTTTGTAACGTTGTAATGTTCTTTTCACACTTTGAGCACAACCGTAGTGTTTTTCTCCTAAAATCCAAGGTTGTAACATTGTAGAAGTTGAATCTAATGGATCTACAGCTGGGTAAATACCTTTTGAAGCTAATCCACGTGATAATACTGTTGTAGCATCTAAGTGTGCGAATGTTGTAGCAGGAGCAGGGTCAGTAAGGTCATCTGCAGGAACATAAACAGCTTGAATTGATGTAATTGAACCATCTTTTGTTGAAGTAATACGTTCTTGTAAAGCACCCATTTCTGTTGCTAATGTAGGTTGGTAACCTACAGCTGAAGGCATACGTCCTAATAAAGCAGAAACTTCAGCACCAGCTTGTACAAATCGGAAAATGTTATCAATAAAGAATAATACGTCTTGTTTGTTAACATCTCTGAAATATTCAGCCATTGTTAAAGCAGTTAAAGCAACACGCATACGTGCACCTGGTGGTTCATTCATTTGTCCATATACTAATGCTACTTTTGAATCAATTAAATTTTTTTCAACAATAACACCAGATTCTTTCATTTCAGTGTATAAATCGTTCCCTTCACGAGTACGTTCTCCAACACCAGCAAATACAGAAACCCCACCGTGTGCTTTTGCAATATTATTAATTAGTTCCATGATCAGAACCGTTTTTCCTACACCAGCACCACCAAATAAACCAATTTTTCCACCACGACGGTAAGGAGCTAATAAATCTACAACTTTAATACCAGTTTCAAAAATAGAAAGACGAGTGTCTAAATCAACGAAAGCAGGAGCTGTACGGTGAATTGGAAGACTTTCTTCATTTTTTACTGGACCTAGGTTATCTACAGGTTCTCCTAAAACGTTAAAAATACGTCCTAAAGTTGATTTACCAACAGGTACATTTAATGGTTTTCCTGTGTCTAATACTTCCATACCACGCATTAAACCATCTGTTGGATTCATTGCTACTGCACGTACACAACTATCTCCTAAAAGTTGTTGAACTTCACAAGTTACACTCATTTCTAAACCTGCAGCATTTTTTGCTTTAATTGTTAAAGCATTGTAAATATTTGGAACTTGACCTTGACCAAAAGCAATATCTAATACAGGCCCAATAATTTGTGAAATTTTTCCTACGTTTTTAGTGTTTAAATCGCTCATTTTTTTTGAAAAAGAACTAAATAGATAAATTTTAACTTACTTTTCTTTTTTGTATTGTTTTAACAAAAACATATTTCTTTATTCTAAAATTTTTATTTTTTTCTCGTTTGAAAAAAAAATTTTATCTTTCAAAATCAAAAAACTTTTCAATCAGACAAAACCTTTTTTCATTTTTGTTGCAATAAAAAATAAAAAACAAAAAAAAAAGAAATTCACAAACAAAAATTTATGTGAAAAAGAAATATATTTAATAGTGAATTTCGAACAAGCGAGAAATTTTGAAAAAACAAGTTAAAAACAATTCAAAAAAAAACTTTTGGTATTTTTTCAAACCTTTTTATTTTTTAAACTCAAGAGCAAGATTTTTCGTTCAATCTTTGATTTTTTTGCAAAAAAAATATTTTGAATTTTTTGCTAAAAAAAAACTTGAGAACTGAAAATTTTTTATTCAGAATTCAAAAAATTTATTCATAATAAATGAATAAAGAGAGAAAAAAACCAATAATTTTTGTCTATTTATTTGCTTTTTTTTTCGAAATTTTTTTGAAATAAAAAATCAAAAAAGTCTATTTTTTAGTATAAACAGAAAAAGCAAACAAAAATTTTTTAAAATTGTCATCATTAAAAATAACAATTTGATTGAAAATTGACTTTGTCAAAATTCAAAGAATTTTTTCAAACACTTACCTTAAAAAACAATTTTGAGTTTAAAAAAAAAATTATCGGGATGACAGGATTCGAACCTGCGACACCATGCTCCCAAAGCATATGCGCTACCAAGCTGCGCTACATCCCGTTTTTATATTTTTTGACTTTTTTTAAATTCAATTTTCATATTTTTTTCTTCAAACCTTTTTCAAATAAAAAAGTTTTTTGATTAAATTTTTCTTTGTTTGTTTTTTCTTCAATATATTATATTATATTTATTTTAAGAAAAAAAAGCAATATATTCATATTTAAAAAGCATAAAATTTTTAAAGAAGAGAAATTTCAAAAATTTTCTTCGCATTTTATTTTTTAAAAAAGATAAATTCAAAAATTCTTGATTTCTCAAAAAACTGTTTTTTGCTTTTGTTTTTTTTACTTCTCTGCTTTTTATCACTTTTACGCTTTTTATCACTTTACGCTTTTTTTCTTTTTCATTTTACGCTTTTTTTTGAAGAAAAAAAGCAGCAAAGCAAAAAATGATAAAAAGCAGCAAAGCAAAAACGTGAAGAAGAAAAAAAGCAGCAAAGAAAAAAAGTGAAGAAGAAAAAAAGTGTAAAAGTGAAACTTTTTTCTTTTTTCTTAACAAAAAAATGAGAAAAAAATTTTTGTTGAAAAAGTATTTTTTTGTCTTTTCTTGATATTTTGAAAATTGCTTTTTTATTTTTTTTTGTATAAAAAAAAATAAAAAAGCAAGAACAAGAAAAGACAAAAAAATCTTTTTTTTAATTTTTCTATTTTTTTTTAAACTTTTCTTAAAAGTTTGTAAAAATTATTCTTCTAAAATATTTGTAACAACACCAGCACCTACTGTACGACCACCTTCACGAATAGCAAAACGCATACCTTTTTCAACAGCTACTGGATAAATTAATTGAACAGTAACTTCGATACGGTCACCAGGCATCGCCATTTTATTTGAATGTTCTTCAGCTACTGATGAAGGGTTTTTCATTTGAATATGAGTAAAGCTTACAATTTTTCCAGTAACATCTGTTGTACGAATAAAGAATTGTGGTTGGTAGCCTACTAAGAATGGTGAATGACGTCCACCTTCTTCTTTTGTTAAAACATAAACTTGTGCTTCAAATTTTGTGTGAGGAGTAATTGAACCTGGTTTTGCTAAAACCATTCCACGTTCCACATCTTTTTTTTGAATACCACGTAAAAGTACACCAACATTATCACCAGCCATTGTTTCATCTAATGTTTTTTTGAACATTTCTAGACCTGTAACAACTGTTGCTTTTGTGTCTTTTAATCCAATTAATTCAACGTTTTCACCTACTTTTAAAGTTCCTCTTTCAACACGTCCTGTTGCAACTGTTCCACGACCTGTAATTGATAAAACATCTTCAACAGCTAATAAGAAAGGTTTATCAGTTTCACGGTCTGGTGTTGGAATATATTCATCAACTTTATCCATTAAATCAAAAATTTTATCTACCCATTTGTTATCACCACGTTGAATTTTAGGATTTTCAACTAAAGCTTCTAAAGCTAATAAAGCTGACCCACTTACAATTGGAATTTCATCTCCTGGGAATTCATATTTGTCTAATGTTTCACGAACTTCTAATTCTACTAATTCTAATAATTCAGCATCATCAACTTGATCTTCTTTGTTTAAGAAAACAACCATGTTTGGTACACCAACTTGTTTTGCTAATAAGATGTGTTCTTTTGTTTGTGGCATTGGACCATCAGCACCTGATACTACTAAAATAGCACCATCCATTTGGGCAGCACCTGTAATCATGTTTTTAACATAGTCTGCGTGACCTGGACAGTCCACGTGAGCATAGTGACGATTTGGAGTTTCGTATTCTACGTGTGCAGTATTAATTGTAATACCACGAGCTTTTTCTTCTGGAGCTGAATCAATTTCATCATATTTTTTACCAGTAGCACCACCTAATGCTGCTAAAGCCATTGTGATTGCTGCTGTTAAAGTTGTTTTTCCATGGTCTACGTGACCAATAGTACCAATATTTACATGCGGTTTTGAACGTTCAAATTTTGCGCGTGCCATAAAATGAATAAATAATTTATAATTTTTTCTGTATAAACCAATTTTCCAAGTAACTTTACTTTATCAAAAATTAAAAAATTAAAAAACTTTTATTGAACTTAAAATAAAATTTTTAACAAAATTTATTTTAAAAAAAAGAAAAAATTTTTTTATTTTGATTTTATTTATTTCTTTTTTTTTACAAACAAAAATTTTTTTAAACAGAATAATAAAAAAAATTTTATTTAAAGAATGGTTTTTTAATATTTTGCTCATGACAAATGATTTTTTACTACTTTTATGCTTTTTTTCAAAAAAAGCAGCAAAGCAAAAAAGTTATAAAAAGTGTATGGAGCAAGCGGTTAAATTGACACTTTTTAAATTAAAAGTATTTATAGGCCCAACCGGACTTGAACCGATGACCTATTGCTTGTAAGGCAATCACTCTACCAACTGAGTTATGGGCCTAAAAAATATTATTTATATTTTATAATAGAATATAAAATCTAACAACTTCTTTAAAAAAAAATTTTATTTAATATTTCTAACTTAAAAAGTAACATATTCAAAAATCTTTGAAAAAGATTCGTTTTCAAAAATTTTTGAATATGTTACTTTTTAGCTCAGAAATTTTGAAAAAAACTTTGAAAACTAAACTTTTCAAAATTTTTTTCAAAATGAGCAAGGAGGGATTCGAACCCCCGACTCTGTGGTTCGTAGCCACATGCTCTAGTCCACTGAGCTACATGCCCTTTGCATTAAAAATTACAAATTGAAAAATAGTTTTTTTCTTTCTTTCAAAGTTTAAATTTTGTTTTATTTCTTAATAGTTATTTTATCTTGAAATTCAACGAAAAGCAAGTTTTTTATTTTTTTGGTGTTAAAAAAGTATAGGAAAAAAAATGATTTTTCAAAATAAAGAAGAATAAAAAAAAACTCCTCAATTTTTTTATTTCTGCATTCATTTGATATAAAAAAAACAAATATATTCCTTTCAAAATTTATTGTTCCATTCTTTTTTTAATTTTTCTTATTTGAAGAAAACAGTTAAAAAAGGAATGGAACAAATTTTAAAAATAGGAATTAAACAGATTGATTTGAAGCTGTTTTTACATATAAAATAAGAAGAAACGAAGTAGGAATAATAATAAATAATGCTGTTGCTGTTAATCCAAAAATATTAACTTCCATAAATTTTTATTGAGAAAAATTTTTTATTTTTTGTTTTCTTTTAAAAATTTTTAAAAAAGAATTTTGTTTTATGAAAAGAATCTGTCCATTAATAAAATTTTTTTAAAAAAAATTTTTAGAGAAAACAAAACTTTTTTCTTTTTATTTATTTTTTATTAAAATTTTATACAAAATTTTTTTTGTGCTAAAAATAAAAATTTTAAACAAAAAGAAATTAAAATGCAAAAATGAATACAAAGAACAAAATAAAGCCAAATAAATAAATAAATAAATTTTTTGGATATTCCTTTTTTAATTTTTCATATTAAAAAAAAAGTATTGTTCTTTTAAAAATGTTGAAACAATGAGTTCAGGGTTTTTCTTCAATTCACTAAAAATAAGTGAAAAAAAGAAAAAGCTTGAAATTTTGTTTAAAAACTCAGTTATTTCTGAACCATATTGGGAAAAAAATCAAAAAATTCTCTTGTGTTTAAAAAAGCAGAAAATTTTTGTTTTTTTACTTTTAAAAACATGAAATTAGCTTTTTCAAAATTTTTTTTCAGTTTTTTTTCTGGAAAAAATGTTTTATTCGTTTTTTTATTTATTTTTTTTTGAATTATTGCTCAAATGAACAAAGTTTCAAAAAAAATTTTTTATTTATTATTGAATATTTATTATTGAAAAAAAACGAAATGTTTTTTTGAAACTTTTAAAAAAGGTTTTTTGTTCAATTTTTAAAAAAAAGCAAGACAAAAATTTAAAAGTTTTAAAAGTAAAGTGAAAAGCATTTTATTAAACAAAACAATTTTTTCTATGAATTGTTAAAACTCAAAAAAATAAAGAAGCATCCCATTTTTTTATGAAATACTTCTTTATTTTTTTTTTATTAAATAACAAATGAATTAAAAATACCAACTGCAAAAACTAAAACAAGCCATAAGCTTAAGCCAGAAAAAACAATACCTTTGTTTTCTGACCATCCATTTGGTGTAGCAAAAACTACAGGTACACCAACAACTAAAGCAAAAGAAACAGCAATTAATGCTAATAATGCAATTTGAAGAACTGATGTCATAAAATTAAAATTATTCTTGCTTTGCAAGAGTCGAATTTCAAGAAGAGGCTTGAAGAATTTTTTTACTTTCATTTTTTTGAACTTTTCTTTATAAAAAAACAGAATTTTTATTTTTCCCCGCTTGCTCCTATAGAGCAGTTGGACCAAAATTTTTTTTCACTTTTTTTCTTTTTTTCTTTGAAACTTTTTTTTTCAAAAAACAAAGCAAAAGAAGAAAAGAGAAAAAGTGAAAAAAATTTGCCAAAAAATAAGTAAAAATTTGTTTTTAAAAATCAACAAGAAAAGTAAAATCACAAAAAGTAGAAAAAATTTTTTTGAATTTAAAATATTTTTAGTTTAAAAAAAAATTAAAAAATTGAAATATTCTAGACCTCTTCTGTTTTTTATTTATAAAAAAATTTGTTGTTTAAAGAGAAATAAATTTTTTTAGAGTTTATTGAAAACTTTTGCAAAAAAGTCAAATTTTACCTTTATTTTCATTTGTCTTTCATTTATTTTTAACTTTCATCAAGAACAAAAAAAGAAAAAAAAGCAAAGATATGCTTTTTATGTTCTTTATTTTCTCTGTTCAGTTGAAGCAACAATTTTTGAAAGATGGACATATCGAAAAATTTTTTCTCTTTTTTTTTATAAATTTCTTTTGAAAAGAACCTTTTTTGGAAAACAAATGTATTATCTAAAATTCTTTAAAAAAACAAAATGTTTTTGTTTTTATTTTAAAAGTTTTTCTTCGTGTTTTTTTTTGCTTTTTTTTCAAATTTTTTTTTGAAAAAAAAGCAAAAAAAAACACGAAGAAAAACTTTTTTTATGAAATTTTTATCTTTTCTTTTTTCTAAGATTAGAAAAAAGAAAAGATACAAAATAGAGTCATTTTTTGCTATTGCTTTTTTTTCAGCAAAAAAAAATATTAAAAAAATGTTTTTATTTAATTTTATTTAAAAAAACCATAACTATGCAAACCTTCTCCTAGTAAATTTACCCCAAGAAAACAAATCCAAACAACAATAAAGCCTAAAGAAGCAATTAAAGCTGGTTTTTTTCCATGCCAACCTTTTGTTAAACGCGTATGCAAATAGATTGCAAAAACAAACCAAGTTGCTAAAGCCCATGTTTCTTTTGGATCCCAGCTCCAGTATGATCCCCATGCTTCATTTGCCCAAACAGCACCTGATAAAATTCCAATTGTTAAAAATGGAAAACCAATTCCTAGAATACGATAGCTTAAATTATCCAAAGTTTCTGCAAATTTTGTTTTAAAAAGATTTGTTTCAGAAAAATTTTTTTCAGAAGAAATTTGATTTGTTGAATTGGGTTGAGAATTTACATCAAAAAAAGTTGGTGAAACTTTCATTGGTTCTGTTAAACCTGAAGCAGAGGCAAAAAATTCAGTATTTTCTGAATTTGGAAAAACTGATACCAAATTTTCAGCAGAAGAAGGTGTTAAAGAGGATTCGTTTTCATTAAAATCTAAATTTAGATTTTTTGTAAAAATTAAAAATGCAATTGAAAGAAGTGAACCACAAATTAAAGCAGAATAACTTAAAATCATCACAGTTACATGCATCATTAACCAATTTGATTGTAATGCTGGAACTAATGCAGATGAATGCTGCATTTCAATTGGTAAACTAAATGTTGCAAAAGCATTTGTAAAAAGAGCTGTTGGAGAAGTTAAAGCTCCTAAAAATGGTTGTTTCATTTGATTTGAAGAAAAAAATTTTTTTTCTTGATTTTTGTTATTGAAATCAAAAAGAAAAAAATTTTCAATTTTGAAACTATTTTCTTGATTTGATTCAATATTTTCTAAAATTAAATGAAAAGTAGACAAACTCCATGATAAAAACATTAATGATTCATATAAATTACTTAAAGGAAAATGACCTGATTCTTTCCAACGTAAAATTAATAAACTTAAAAGACAAAAATTTGCACCAATCATTAAAAAACGGCCAAAATTTAATGTTTTTAAACGAAATGCAATTTGAATCCAATAAGTAATCATGGAAAGAAATAGTAAAAAGAAAGAAGAATTTCCAAAAAAATTTTCAATCTCTAAAATATTCATAGATTCAAAATAAAGAAAAATTTTCTGAAAGTTTTTAAATTAAAAATTTTTTATAAAGTTTTTGAAATTTTAAAAACTATATTTCTAATCAAAGAAAAATTTTTTCCTTTCAGTTTTTATTTTTTAACTATTTTAAAATTTCCCCAAGTTTTTTTTTTTTATTCTTTCTGAAATAAAATGGCCATGATACTTAACAACTGCTCATTTTTGACTTACACATGCATATTACTATGCATGTGATTCTCCAGATATAATTCGAACATTTTATTATTTTGCAATTCCAATTTTTAAAGTGTTCTACACCGAGAAAGTGAGTTTTGTTGTTTTTATTTTTATATATTGCCACTTGAGAGGGGCCTTCGGACATTTTAGGATTTGTCCAAACTATTTCTCATATTTTTTCAGCTCCAAAAGATCTTATTTAAAATTGAAATAATATAAAAAATTATAAATTTTTACAAAACAAGATTTTTTTTCTATTTATAATGTTGTGATTTTTTGACTTTTTTTATTATTTCTCACAAATTCTATAAAAAATCAAAAAATTTTTAAAGAATTTTCTATTGTGTTTTTGAACAATTTTTTTGTTTTTTGTCTTCTCTTGCTTTTTCGCTTTTTTTCTTTGAATCTTTTTTTCTTTGGAAAAAATGAAAAGAAAGCAACAAAGCAAAAAAGTAAAAAGAAGTTCAAAAAAAATGTATTGAGTTGATTTTTTTAATTCAACAAAATTTTTCAAATAAAAAGTTTTTGAAAAAAACGAAGCACAAAAAAAATTCAAAAAAAAGTAGAGAAAAATTGTATTTTTCTTTTTTGAAATTTTGATTTCATCAAGAAAAATACAACTTTTCTAAAAAAAAATGAAAAAAATGGAAATTTTATCCAAATTTTCCTGATGTAGAAGCAATAACAAAAGCTGCATATGTAAATACATAACCAACTGAGAAGTGAGCTAAACCTACAAGACGAGCTTGTACAATTGATAATGCAACTGGTTTGTCTTTCCAATAAACTAAATTTGCTAGAGGAGTTTTTTCATGTGCCCAAACTAATGTTTCAATTAATTCTTGCCAGTAACCACGCCAAGAAATTAAGAACATGAAACCTGTAGCATATACAAGGTGTCCTGCTAAGAACATCCATGCCCAAACTGATAAACTGTTCATACCGAACGGGTTGTATCCATTAATTAATTGTGATGAGTTTAACCATAAGTAATCACGTAACCAACCCATTAAATATGTTGAAGATTCATCAAATTGAGATACGTTTCCTTGCCATAAAGTTAAATGTTTCCAGTGCCAATAAAAAGTTCTTTGCTTTTCTTCACTTTTTTGCTTCTTTTCTTCAAAACTTTTTTTTTTCACTTTTTTTAGTTGAAAAAAACTGAAAAAAAAAAGCAAAAAAAAAGCAGCAAAGCAAAAAAGTGAAAAAAAAAGTATCTGCACTTTTGCCTTTTGAAGCAAGAATTAAAGTGCAGTACAGAGGACTATATGTTCAATTTTTTCCCAACCAAAAAAACTAGAAAAAACAAAAAGAAAAAACTTTAATTATTTCAAAAGTTTATATTTTAGGGAATGAATAGAGCTTTAATATAAAAAAACTCTTTTTAAAAAGGCGAAGCGCTGCGCAATATTAGTTCATTGCCAAAGGTGGACAATTTATTGCTAGTCTCTGAACATTCTGAACATTGTAACAAACATTTCTTTTTAGCTTTTGTAAAAAAGAATTTTTTTGATTTGAAGCCAAAAAGAGAATTTTTTTAAATTTGAAACAATTCAGATTTGTTGCGGATTTGCTATTTTTCACAAAATATATTTGCAAAACATAGAATTCCCACAATTCACTTCGTTTAGATTGCCTTCGAACAAATTTTTTATTCATTTTTATTTTCTGTAACTTTTTTCTGTTGATTTTTTTTATTTCTTAAAATTGCATTTTGGCGTAAAACTTCTCACTTAAATTTGAGTTCTTTTTGATTCAACTAAAAATAAATGTTTTTGAAATTCAGAAAAAAAAATTAGAATGAAGATTTTTTGAACAGAATAAATTTGAGATAGATTGAGAAGCAATATTGTTTAGAAATAATAAAGAAAAAAGAAAAAGAGAATAAAAATAAAACGAAGGCAAAGCGATAAATTTTTTGAATTTAAAGTGAGCAACTTTTATTTACCCATCCAATAGTGTTAAGCATCCAGAAAACAGCTAAATAGAAAGCATCGTACGCAGAAATATCACAAGTTCCTCCACGACCTGGACCATCACAAGGGAAACTGTAACCAAAATCTTTTTTATCAGGCATTAATTTTGATCCACGTGCATCTAAAGCACCTTTTACAAGAATTAATGTTGTTGTGTGTAAACCTAAAGCAATAGCATGGTGAACTAAGAAGTCACCAGGGCCAATTGTTAAGAATAAAGAGTTTTGATTATTGTTAATAGCATCTAACCAACCTGGAAGCCATAATGTTTGACTTGCAGATGAAGCAGAACTTGAAGAAGAAGATAATAATAAATCAAAGCCATAGAAAGCTTTCCCATGAGCGGCTTGAATCCATTGAGCAAAAACTGGTTCAATTAGAATTTGTTTTTCTGGAGTTCCGAAAGCTAACATTACATCATTGTGAACATAAAGACCTAAAGTATGGAATCCTAAGAATAAAGAAACCCAACTTAAGTGCGAAATAATTGCTTCTTTATGATCTAACATTCTTGAAAGAACGTTTCCTTTATTTTGTTCTGGATCATAATCACGAATCCAGAAAATAGCACCGTGAGCAAAAGCACCACACATAATAAATCCAGCAATATATTGGTGATGTGTATATAAAGCAGCTTGTGTAGTAAAATCATTTGCTAAAAATGCATATGGCGGTAAAGAATACATGTGTTGTGCAACTAAAGAACAAATTGTTCCTACAGAAGCTAATGCTAAACCTAATTGGAAGTGTAATGAATTGTTTACTGTTTCAAATAAACCTTTGTGACCAGCTCCAAGACGACCACTTGGTGCAACGTGTGCATCTAAAATAGCAGACATACGGTGTCCAATTCCAAAGTTTGTACGGTACATGTGACCAGCAACAATGAAAAGAACAGCAATAGCTAAGTGGTGGTGAGCCATATCTGTTAACCAAAGACTTTGAGTTTGAGGGTGGAAGCCACCTAAGAATGTTAAAATAGCTTCACCTGCACCATCAGAAGTTCCAAAAATATGACTTGCTGAATCAGGGTTTTGAGCATAAGCAGCCCAATTTCCAGTCCAGAATGGAGTTAAACCTTGTGGGTGAGGTAATTGTGTTAAGAAATTATCCCAACCTACATGTTTTCCACGAGATTCAGGAATAGCTACGTGAACTAAGTGACCTGTCCAAGCTAAAGAACTAACCCCAAATAAACCAGATAAGTGGTGGTTTAAACGAGATTCTGCATCTTTAAACCAAGATAAAGATGGTTGGAAACTTGGTTGTAAATGTAACCAACCAGCAAATAAAAAGATTGCAGAAACTAAAGCTAAGAATACAGAACCAACATATAAATCTTGGTTTGTTCTCATACCAATAGTGTACCACCATTGGTAAAGTCCTGATGTTGAAATATTTACTGGCCCTGAAGCTCCACCACGTGTAAATGCTTCAACCGCTGGTTGACCAAAATGTGGATCCCAAATTGCATGAGCAATTGGTCGAACATGAATTGGATCTGCTCCCCACTGCTCAAAATTGCCTTGCCATGCTACGTGGAATAAGTTTCCGGATGTCCATAGAAAAATAATAGCTAATTGTCCAAAATGAGAAGCAAAAATCTTTTGGTAAAGATTTTCTTCTGTCATACCATCATGACTTTCAAAGTCATGTGCAACAGCAAGACCAAACCAAATACGACGAGTTGTTGGATCTTGTGCTAAACCTTGGCTAAATTTAGGAAACAACTTTGTTGCCATAGTTTTTTTTTATCCTAATTTGCTCAAATTATTGCAAAGCGAACTTTGCATAAAAAAATTTGAAAAGTGATTCCATGAAAATTTTTATTTTTTTTTTAGTAGAGTTTAATTTCTAAATTTCTGTTTTTTTTTTTAATGTTTTAAAAAAATAAACAGAAATTTAGAAAAAAACAAATGATTATTTGCTTTCCACAAAAAAAAACAACACTCAGTGTTCAAAAATAAAACTTTCAATTTTTTTTTTAATGAAAGAACTCAAGTACTACGCACTTGTTTATATTTCAATTTTTTTCTTTTAAAAATTTTAAACCTATTTTTTGACAAAAAACAAGAAAATTTTTTTTGAAAATTATTTTCAAATGATTTTTGTTTTTTTTTCAAGACTTTTTTTTTGTTTGAAAAAAAACATTTGAAATTAGTATTCAAAATATTAAAAATTACGGAAAAAATTTGAATCTTTCCAAATTTCAAAAACATTTGCAACTTTTTAAAGTTTTGAATTTGTTCCAGTAAATTTTTAATTCATTTTTTTTTTAGAATTCAAAATTTTTGTAGATTTAAATTCTAAAATTTAAAAATTTTTTTGTCTTTTCAAATCTTTTTTTTTAGCTCATATTCTAAAAAAATAAATTTTTTTGTTTTTTCAAAAATTATTTTATCATTTTTTTTTACAATATCTTTATTTATTTTTTAATAAAAAAAAAGAAAAATTTTAAAAAAATTTTTCCTAACATTTTTTAGTGAATTTAGTTTTTTCTTTATTTTTGAATTTTCATTTATTAAAATAAAAATAATGAAAAAAAATATTGAACTCTTTCTATTTCACAAATAAAAACTCTTCTCTGTTTTTATTGTATATAAACAAATAAGTAAATTTTACAATTCACCTGAAACGCCTCTATTTGAATCTATGATTGTTCATGCATTGAACTTTCTTTTTAGTTTGAAATCTGATGAAAAATTTTCTATTATATTTTGCATTTTTCTCACTCTAGAAAAAGTGAGTTTTGTACAAATACAAAAAGAATTTTGTTTGAAATGAAACAAAATTCTTTTCAAAATTGAAAAATGCAATTTTCATTTTGTTTTGCACAAAAATTGCATTTTTTTTCATTTGAAGAATTTTTCAATTATTAACATTCAGAAAAAAAATTTTTTATTCTTTTTTTTCATTAAAACCAAGTTTTTTACCCCCAGGGGAATTCGAATCCCCGTTTTCTCCGTGAAAGGGAGGTGTCCTAGGCCTCTAGACGATGGGGGCTAGTTTATTTTCTTAAAAAAAAAATAATTTAAAAGTATTGCAATTTATTTTCAATATATATATATATATATATATATATCAATTCTAAAAGAAATTGTCAATAGATTTGAAGTTTTTTTATTTATTTTTTTGAAAAAATAAATAGAATAAAACAAAATATCAAAAGACCAAATTGCTCTAAATAATTAATAATAAAAAAAAACTAAAAACTATACATTTTATTCTGCTTTTTTTAACTTTTTTTCATTTTATCAATCGCTTCACGCCCTGTAGGACTTGAACCCACGACATCAGGTTTTGGAAACCTGCGTTCTACCAACTGAACTAAGAGCGTTTTGTAAATTTTTTTTTGTTTTTTTGACAAAATACAAAAGAGTTGGGATATAAAAAATTTATGTTAAATACTTTTTTCACACATTTCTTTTATTATCACATTTTTTATAAAATTTGTCAACTTCCATTTAAACAAATTTTTATAAAAAAAAATAAAGAAGAATTAATATTTAATATGGAACTTAGAACTTAAAAATGTTTTTTTTAGTTTATACTAATTTTTTAGTTTATATTAAAAAACTAAAAAAAACATTTTTTTTAGAAAAAATTTTTTGAAAAAGCGGGTAACGCGACTCGAACGCGCGACATCCTCCTTGGCAAGGAGGTGTTCTACCAACTGAACTATACCCGCAACTTTTTTTTATTTTACAAAAAACCATTTTAAAATTCAACTTAAAAATTCTTTTAGAAAATTTTTTTTTCATTTTTTTCAATACAAAATACTTTTTTAAAATTCAAAAAGTGAATTTAAATAATTCATTTTGACTATTTTTCTCTATTTGTCAATATTTTATTCAAAAAATTTCAATTTTTTAAACTTAAAAAAAATAAAAAAACAAAAAGTAAAAAAAAAACTGAATAAAAATTCTGTATAAAAATTTTTTTACTTTCCATTTTTTTTGTTTAATTTTTCACAAAGCTATCATTTTTTTTTATTTTCTTGTTTTTTCAAAAGTTTTTTGTTTAAATTTTTTGAAAATGTGAAAAATTTTTTTTTTGAAAAAAAGAAAAATAGAAAATGAAAAGACAAGTTTTTGTAAGTAAAAAAAAAAATGGAAAGTAAAAAAATTTAAAAAACTCCAGTTGTTTTAAAAAAATATTTATTGAAAATATTACAAATTTTTTTCATTTCTACTTCCTAATTTTAATCCTAGTTTTTCAAAACGTTTTTGAAGAATGAAAACACAATAATTTCCAATTCCACTCAATTTTTTTAATTCATTTGGACTAATTTTTAAAAGATCACCAACGACAAAAAAATTGTTTTTTGCTAAAATTTTTGTAATACGATAAGGAAGATTTAAATTTGTAAGAGGTAAGTCATTCCAAGTATTGTCTGCTTGATTTTTTAAATTGAGTAAATAATCCTTTTCAACATCTTCAATTTCTTCTGGTAAAAAAAATTTTTCCGGAGTAAAACTTTTCATTGTTTTATCTTCTCTAGAATTATAAAAACGAAAATCATATTCAAACGTTTTAAAAAATTTTGTACTTGTTTTTTCAGATTCAAGCATTGTATTGCTAAATTCATAATTTAAAAGTCGCATACAATCTAATTTGTCAAACATTGTTTTTAAGTATAATAAAGCAGTATAAAAAGCTTTTCGGGGATGAATGCTTCCATTTGTCCATAATTCAATAAATACAATTTCGTTTGGAATATTTTTTTGCATCGGTTCTATTGTTTCAATAATATAATTGACTTTTAAAATTGGATTAAATAATGGGTCTACCCATAAAGAATTTGTTTTATTTTTTTGACTATCAAAATTTCCATTTTTATTTTTGTTAAAGTCTTGTTGATTTTTTTCAATTCGAAAAGGATTTTGGTGTTGCATAGCAAATTTTTGTGTTTGATTTAACCCACTTCTTTTATGTTGAGTGGAAAAACCAAAAGAAGAAAGGTAATCCACTTTTAATTGACTAAATTTTGTTTTTCTTTTGCTTTTTATCATTTTTTGCGAAGCAAAAAATGAAGAAGAAAAAAAGTTTGAATTTTCAAAATTTTGAAATGAAGAAGTGTCAAAATGTCCAAAATTTGGAATATTTAAAAATGTTTTTGAGACTTCAAAATTTAAATTTTCTTGTGAATTTTTAAAATCAGAAATTCGAAATTTTAAAATAAGTTTTCCATTTTCATTTAAAGTAGCAATATATTGATCTGGATCCACGCATTGAATCATAGGTGGGAATTTTAAATCTGATGCACGGACAACTCCAGGGCCACGAACTTGTAAATATCCAAAAAGTGGTTTTGTAACGGGTGATGTATTTTTTAGAGCAATTCCTTTAAAATTTAATAAAAGATCTAAGACTGATTCTCTTACGCCTACTAAAGTTGAATATTCATGGGTTACTCCTTCAATTTCTAAATGTGTAATGGCAATGTTGGAAAGTTCAGCTAAGAGTGTACGTCGTAATGCATTTGCAACAGTTAAACTTTGACTGTTTTTAAACGGACCTAATGAAAAAGAACCATAAAAACTTCGAGGATTTTCTAAAATACATTCTTTACAGCTTAAAAAAAAATCTTGTATTTTTTTGTTCATTGTTTTTTTTTTCTAAATTTACCTTTAACTTGAAAGATCTAAAATGACAAAAATTTTTTTTAGAGAACAAGTTTTACTTTTGTTGTCTAAAAAACTCAAATTACACTTTGTCTTAAGAACCTTTTTTTATTAAAAAACAAAATTTTTTTATTTTGTTTCTTTTTATTCATTTGAAAAAAAAGTTTTCTAAACTTAACTGATAATTCAAGAAAAAAATATGCCTGCTACTAGATTCGAACTAGTGACTTTCCGCGTATGAAACGGATGCTCTGGCCAACTGAGCTAAGCAGGCTTAATATCATATATTATACAAAATTTTTTTCAACAAAAACAAGTTTTTTTTTCGAATTTTAGAATTTTTTGATTATTTTTGTTTGTTTGAATATTCCAAACAAAAATAAAGTTTTTCTCTTTTTTTTTACTTTTTTCCTGCTTCCAAATACTAAAAAAGTTTAATAGAAAAACTCTTTTTTTGAAAGTTGTCAAATTTTTCCTTTCAAAAAATTATTTTTTGTTGGGCTATTTTTGAAAATAAATGTGAGCTCGGTAGGAATCGAACCTACATTGGAAATTTAGAAGATTTCTGTCCTGAGTCCATTAGACGACGAGCCCGTTCAAAAATTTTAACTAAGAAAGAGTTTGGAAAAATCCATTCTTTAAATATTATACTTTTCTTTTTTGAAAATTTCTAGTTTTTTGTTTGTGAAAAAATAACTGAAAGTATTCATTTTTTGAGTTTTATTCTTTTTTTTGAAAAATTTAAGTTAACAAATAAAAGTTTTTTTTCAAAAAAATTTGAAAAAAAACTTTTGTTTGTTAATTTTTAATTAAAATAAACCAAACGTTAAACTAATTTCAATTGGTAATGTAGCACCAATACCTAACCAAACAGCAACTAAAGTTCCAACTAAGAATAAAGTAGTTGCGATAGGACGACGGTAAGGGTTTTGGAATTTATTAATGTTTTCAATGAATGGAACAGTAATTAACCCAGCAGGCACAGCAGCCATTAGTAATACACCTAGAAGTTTATTAGGTACTGTACGTAATAATTGGAAAACCGAGAGGCTAGGGGAAGATAATAGTCTCCAAATAGGAAGTACCATATTACCCCTGCCACAGAACCGTACGTGAAACTTTCGCTTCATACGGCTCCTCCCCTCAATTTTAATAGCTACTTGGAGAAGATTGTAAATTGTCTAAGTAATCACTTGGTATTTCAAGAATACCCAAACTGATATATTTCTTGATTTCAGAAACATTGGATTTTTGAATACTTGAAGAGACCAATTGATGACAAGGACTTTTGCAGAGTGGAACTATGTTGTTGGGGGTGTTTTTCCCTCCAAATCTTTTTGGTAAAATGTGGTGTAGCTCATATGGAGTGGAATTAATTTCTAAGTTTTTTCTGCAGAGGCCACAACATGGTCCCCATTTTTCTAAGATAACTCTTTTCCAAGAACTTTTGGATCTTAAATTTACTTTTGTGATTATTACTGAGTCTTCAAAGATAAAGGCATTTCTGACAGAGTTTGTAAAGGTTGGTGCACAGTATTCAATGCTTCTAATGCTAAAAAGAGAGTGAGGTTTGCCCATTTTGTCAAAGACAAAGGGTTTTGTGCTTAGGCCACTACCAATTGGTTTAAAATAAGTTGAAAGGACAACTTCATTGATTTTGGTGTGGTTGGCTTTGTCGAGTCTGTTTTTAGTTCTTTTGTAGCAAAGTTTATAGAACTGCTTCCATAACCAATAACCTAAACTGGAGAAAACATATCCAGAAGTGTGAGCAAATCGATAGTAATATCCCCAACCCCTAATAACTGAGTTCATTTCATCAATGATAGTGTGTAATGATTTTCTTGATTTAGCAATAGCTTTGATTTTGTTTCTGAAATTTCTTACTGCAGAAGTAGGAATACCAACTTGTGAGGTAAGACGTTTTCTGTTTCTTCTATAAACTTTCCTAAATCTGAAGCTTAAAAATTCAAAACCATTTCTGTCATTGATAATATCTTTGATTGCAGTTTTGGCCAGTTTGACCTCAAGTTTTCTTACTGCAAGGAATTCTTTGACTGCTTCAAGAGCTGTTTGTGCAGTTTCTTGTGATGTAGTCAGAATTACCATGTCATCTGCATAACGGCAGTAAGTACATCCTTTGGATTTTGAAGAGGATTGTTGAATTCTTTTGTAAATGTGAAATTCTAGTCCATCCAAAGTTAAGTTCATAATTAAAGGGCTAATGATGCCCCCTTGAGGTACTCCACTGGTAGTGGGTTGGAGTTGTTCAGAATTTTGTTCTAGATAGCCACATTTTAGCCAGGACCAAAGAATACTTTTTGGGATGAAAGGAGTTACTTGACTGACAAATTCATGATCAATGTTGTCGAAGCAGCCTTTGATATCAATTTCAACAACATATTGGTAGTTAGCTAAAGGGTTGTTTAGTCCATTAAGCACTCTACCTACTGCCCAAGATACATTTCTCATCGGACGGAAACCATAACTAGATACATCAGCAACTTCTTCTGCCATAGGTTCAATAGCAAGTTTATAAAGAGCTTGTAGACATCTGTCTGTATAGGATGGAATAGAGAGAGGGCGGCTGTTGCCGTCTCTTTTTGGAATATAGATTCTAGAAAGAGGGGTGGCTTTGTATTTTTGTGGATCAGCTGTGATCTCTTCTAATCTAGCCATCATGCTAATATAGTCATTATTTGTTCTAAAGCTTTCTTTGGATAAACCAGGGCTTCTTGCACCTTTATTTGAAGCTACTGTTTGAACAGCCACAGCTCTTCCAAATTGTGAGTTGATAATTTCTTGTGCAATATTTTCTGCCAATACAATATTGCCTTCTCTTTTGGCACATGCAATACTTTCTTGTTTGTTCTCAAGCCAACGATGGCATTCCACCATGTCCATTCCAATATTAAATTTTTCAACTTTGATGAGATGTTTTCTTTTTAACTTTCTTTGTTTTAACTTAATTTTCATAGGTCAGATTTTAGATTTCTTGCTTGTTGAATAGCTGCTTGTTTCCAGACAGGAAAACTATCAATATTTCTTGGGACATTTGTTAAATCAGGAAGTTTGGGTGTTGTTCTTTCAATAGGAAGAGAGCTTTCTAAAGAAGTAGGACCTAAATTTACTGATGGTAAGTCATTGAAAGTGATTTTTTCTTGTTGGGGGTCAGTAATTAAAGCTAGTCTAATTAAAGAAACAATTTCATCAATGTAGATGTCTTCAGTTGAGAAGGGTAACAGGGGAAGGAAGTTTTCAGGAGTAATGTGTTCAATATTCATGTGAATTTTTCTTGGAGAGTGAATAGGACAACTTTGTAATGTTCCAACAACTTGGGCCATAAGCCCTCTTCTGTATTTTCTAAGATTTTCTGCAGAGCTGATAGCGACACTTAGTCCACCTTTTGTAGTAAGTGGGCCACTTAGATTTGTGGATAAGTCTTGATGACAAGCTAGAATATTGCTTTCATCTGTGTCTTCTGCATGAACAATCATAGTTCTACGGATAGCAACGGCTGCTGCAACATAAGCCATTGATTCATTTTTGGATAAAAGTTTCTTTGTGTAAGTATTCACTGACTCTAAAGATTGAATTACTGCAGGTTTATTTGAACTTAAAAATACTCTGATTTGAGCAATGAGAAATACAGCAAACATGATGGAACATAAATGTTTTCGAATTTCTGGGAATAGACTTTCTAACTCTAAAAGTTCTTTAATTTGAATGCCAGGAATAGAGATTTTAGGAAGTTTAGAAATTTCTTTGACTTCAGTCTTTGTTTTCTTGGGCATGAGCTAAATTTAAGCAATTTTATTAATTTTATTATGTATAAACCAATTTTCCAAGTGCAATTATGTTACCAAATTATTTTGATTTTGTCAAATTTGTCAAAATTCTTGCATAGTTGAGTTCAACCTGTTTTGCAGGCTTGGGCTTCTATCTATAAGCACTTTTTCAAGTTGAGTATGTTTCATCTCATATTTTGGTCATTACACCAAACATTTGCTACCTGATAGACGTCTCTCCCCATCCATAGTCCACAGTTACAGTTGTAGATCTGAACAGACCTTAGGAGTGAGTTTCGAGTTTCACTTACTTTTTAAGTTCAATGCCATTTGGTCCCTTAGAGCTCTTCTCTAGTCCCTTAGTCTCACTCCACAGATAGAAGTTTACCACTCCTATGCAGCTATACATGTGCAACAGTTTGGTGCACTTGTATTTGGTTATTACACCAAAATTGACTAACCTGGGCAGTTCACCCACTTATGGTTCAGGGAATTTTAAATGAAGATTCACTTACGTTGCTCATGTGTTAAGTTAGCAATGTCTTGTCAAACTTAACATGGGAAGTCTACCAGTAGGTAGTGCTTCTTTTCTAGGACCTTACTTATTCTGAGTGCTTAAGATCAGTTCTTTTGGAATTCTGTCCCCCCAGATAAGGTCACAACTTGTGGAAGTTGGTGTGAGTTGTTCACATGCATAGGTAAGTTATACTCTCGCACGGTAAAAGTACCATTCAGGTAAGATTTCTAATGGTGTTGCAAATGGGTTTGCCGGTTCTCCAATAGCAGCTGGGTCTAAAACAGATAAACCAATAACACAAGCAAAAGTTCCTAAAATTACAACAGGGAAAATGTATAATAAATCATTTGGCCAAGCAGGTTCACCATAATAATTGTGACCCATACCTTTTGCTAATTTTTCTTTTAATACTGGATCTGTTAAATCTGGTTTTTTTGTAACTGACATATAAATAAAATTTTTTTTAGTTCAAACGAAAAAATTTTGGTTTGTATTTGTCTTTGACTAATAAGAGAAAAAATTTTTTTCCATATTTTTTATTTTTATTTATTTAAAACAAATAAAAAAAGGAAAAAAATAAAAATGTTTGAATTCTAAAAATTAAAAGAGAAAAAACCAATTTTTTTATTGCATTGGTGCAAAAAAAAATGGATTTTTTTATTTTTAGAAATAAAAACAAAAATAAAGAAAATTGCAAAAAATCAATTTTCCTTTTTATTTTAAATTTGTTTGCTCAAAAAAATTTTTTTATTTTTCTATTTGAATTGTTTAATGTTTAGAACCCTTGTTTTTTTTGAAAATTTAAAAACAAGGGCTTTAAACATTAATTTTTTGAGAATTTGGTCTGGCTGCTCCACAGGAGCAAACAGTAAAATTTTTTTTAGAAATTCATTTCAGCTAATTGAACTTTTTCAAATTGTTTTTTCTTAAGAACTAATAATACTTGAGCGAATAAAACAGTTGCAAAGAAAACTAATAAACCTTGAATACGAGCTGGGTTTTGTAAAACGATTTCTACATCTTTTTGTCCAAATCCACCAACGTTTGGATTATTTGTTAATGGTTGATCTGGTTGAACAGTTTGTCCTTGAGTAACAATAACTTGAGGTCCTGCTGGGATTTTTTCAACAATAGAATCACCATTTGCTGTTTCAATTGTAATTTCAACACCACCTTTTTTGTCAAAAGGAGCAATATTTGAAATTTTCCCAGTAACAGATGAATTATAAACTGTATTATTTGATTTTGAACCATCTGGATAAACTTGTCCACGACCACGGTTTCCACCAAAATAAATAGGATATTTTAAGAACGATACATTTTTATTTGTTGCTGGATCTGGAGAAAGAATAGGAATAACCATTTCACTGTATTTTTTACCAGGTACAGGACCAACAACTAAAATATTTTTTTTGTCTGGACTGTATGGTTGATAAAATAATTTACCAACTTTCTTTTTCATTTCTTCTGGAACACGATCTGCTGGAGCTAATTCAAAACCATCAGGTAAAATTAAAACCATACCAACATTTAAATCACCTTTTTTACCATTTCCTAAAACTTGTTGAACTTGTTGATCATAAGGAATTTTAACAACAGCTTCAAATACTGTATCAGGTAAAACTGCTTGAGGAACTTCTAATTCAACAGGTTTTTGTGCTAAATGGCAGTTTGCACAAACAATACGACCATTTGCTTCACGAGGATTTTCATAGTTTTGTTGAGCAAAAATAGGATAAGCTTCAGCAGCAGGTGTTAAATTTGTAACTCCTAAAGCTACAAGAAATGAAAAAATTGTTACGAACGAACCAAAATTGTTCTTTTTATGAGTAAAAAAATTCATAAAGAATTGTTCAAAAAAAGTTAAAAACTTTTATCTTTCTCCATTTTTCTCTTTAAAATGACTTTTTGCTTTTTTCTTTTTTTTTTGCAATGCAAAAAAAAGAAAAAAACAAATGAGAAAAATGAATTTATGGAAATCTACCTTTAGGTCTAAATTTAAACTTCTCTATATTTTTTTGTTTTGTTTAAATTTTTTTTTCTTCTCTGAAATAGAATTATATCATAAAATTAAAACAAAAAAATTTTTTGTATCTTTTTTTTGATCAAAAAAAAAGCTCTGCACTTTTCTTTTTTCTTTTTTAATGGAAGAAGTAAAAAACATTTCTTCCATTAAAAAAAATTATCCTTGACGTTGTTTATGTTTAGGATTTGTACAAATAACCATTACTGTACCTTTTCGACGAATTAAACGACATTTAGTACAAATTTTTTTAACTGAAGAACGAACTTTCATAAAATGAATTTTAAAAATTATTTTGTGCAATTTGATGTTTGCACGATTTGAAAACATTTGATTTCTTTTGTCAAAAATTTTTTATTTTTAAACTTTTTTTAAGTTTTGTAAAAAAAGAAATAAAAAATAAATAAAAATAAAAAAAATGAAACTTAAAAACATATGTCGCTTAAAATTTTTTTTTATTTTTTCCTTTTCTTTTTGTTAAATAGAACAAAAAGAAAAGGAAAAAATAAAAAAAAGAAAAAAACTTAAAGTTTAATTTTGAAAGATGCTTTTTTTTTAAACAAGATCAAAAAGATTTGTTTCATTTTTCAAAGTTGTATTTGTTGAATTTGAAGAATTTAGATAAAAATTTGAAAGTAAATTAAAAAGTTCACGATCACCTAATTCTCGAGGAATTACTCCTTCAGGTTGAGTTAAAAGTTGATCAGCAATATTTAAGTAAAAATCACAAACAAATTGAAGTGTTGGTTCTGATTCTGTCATTTCAAATAATGTTTTTCCTTTTACACGTGAAACACGAATATCTTCAATTAAAGGTAAAACCTCTAAAATTGGCATTGGACAAGTTTCAACATATTTTTCAATTAAATCTCTTTTTTTTGTTCTATTTCCAATTAATCCTGCTAAACGTAAAGGGTGTGTACGTGCTTTTTCACGAACTGATGCTGTAATTCGATTTGCAGCAAACAAAGCATCAAAACCATTATCAGTGACGATAATACAATAGTCAGCATAATTTAAGGGTGCTGCAAAACCTCCACAAACAACATCACCTAAAACATCAAATAAAATAACATCGTATTCATAAAATGCGTTGAATTCTTTTAAAAGTTTTACGGTTTCGCCAACAACATAACCTCCACATCCAGCACCTGCTGGGGGTCCTCCAGCTTCAACACAATCAACACCAGCATAACCTTGATAAATTACATCTTCAGGCCAAACATCTTCATAGTGATAATCTTTTGCTTGAAGAGTATCAATAATTGTTGGAATTAAAAATCCTGTTAAAGTAAAAGTACTATCACTTTTTGGATCACATCCAATTTGGAGAACTTTTTTCCCACGTTTTGCTAATGCAATTGAAATATTACAACTCGTTGTTGATTTTCCAATTCCACCTTTTCCATAAACTGCTAATTTCATAAAAAAATTTTGTTATTTTCAAACATGTCGCTACAACCGTCATTTTTTTTTGAAAATTTTTTATAAACCTGTATTACGACCAGTCATTTTTAACCAGTTTTGAGCTTCAATATAATTTGTTGGAGCTAAACGAATAGCTTCTTTCCAATAATCTGCTGCTTTTTCAAACAAAATTTGAGAAATTTCAGACTGTCCATTTTCAATTGCTTGCTCACCTCTGTAGTGATAAATCACAGCAATATTGTTTAAAGCACTTGGTAAAGAAGGATTTCTTTCCAAAGCTTGATAATAATATTCTAATGCTCGACCATGTTCACCATTACTTGTATGAATTAATCCAATATTATATAAAATATAACTACGATCATAAGCATCAACTTCTAAACGCATAGCTTCATAATAATTTTGAAGTGCTTCTGCATATTCTCCTTCTGCTTGTGCAGACATACCATCACGATAATAGGTAAAAGCTTGTTTTTCACGTTGAGAAGTCGGCAAGACTTTTAATAAAATATCAGCAATTACTGTAAATGTTTTATCAATAAAGTTATCATTTCGTTGAGAACGAGGCATACTCTATTATTTTTTTTTACTTCTTCATAAATAGAAAACTTTTTTTTGTTGCTTTTTTTTGTTTTTTTTATTTGCTTTTTTTTCAATTGTTCTTTTTTTTTCCATTCAAAGAAAAATAAAGAGAAATACAGTGAAAAGCTTTTTTTGAAATAAAGAAAATGTTTTTCTTTTCAAAAAAAATTTTAAAGCTTGATAAAAAACTTCTAAAAAAAACAAAAAAAAAGTCCTATTTAACTCATTTTCATTTTTCAATTTTTTTTTTTATTTTTTAGAATACTGTTTTCAAAAAATAGAAGAGTTTTTGAAATTAAAGTCCTTCAAGTGAAACTTGTAAAAAGTTTGCTAATTCTGAAGCTTGCTTTTCAATTTCTTGAAGTGTTAAAGGTTGTCCAATTCCAGTAATTGGAATTTCACGATTTCCTTTTAATTTTAAAAAAATTGTTCGTTGTGAATCAAATCCTTGCAGAATTTCAACACGAATTGATTCAACATCTTTAAGTGTATAATAAAGATCAATTTTTCTATTTTTTCCTGGATAACCCCAACGAAAAATTCGAATAAAATTTTCTTTTTTGTTAAATTCATTAAACCCACCTCCAACATTCCAAAAAATTAAACACCACCAATAAATACTTAATAAAAAACCTAAGCTTCCATAAAAACACATTAATAAACCTTGCGGAAAAAAGTTAATTGCACCTGTTGAATTTGAATTTTTTAACATTGAAAGAAAAAAAGGCAATTGCATCTGACTTTCAATATTTGAAGATAAAGCAGTTGAATTCAAAGATGTGCTAATATAACTTGAAATTCCAGTTAATAAAAAACCAAAAGATCCAATAAGAATAACAGTTGCCCACCAATAATTACTAAATCTTCTTTCACCAATAATAAAATAACGACGAATAAAATTTTCTTGATTCATAAATTTTAAGAGAAAAATATTTTTTTTCAAAACTTTCACCAGAGTTTTTTGTTTTAAGTTTTTGTGAACCATCAAGGTTTTATCACTTTTTTCAAACTGTTTCTATAAAACTTTCAAATCATCTTATATTTTTTAATGTTTTTTTTTCTATTTTTTAGTTGAAACTTTGAAGAGGAATTTTTTTCCCCTTTTTTTTTAGACAAGAAATTCAAAAAAGGAAAAAGAAAATTTTCGTTTGTCAAAATAAACTTCTAAACTTCACATTTTTTTTAGAAAAAAAATGTGAAGTTTAGAAGTTTATTTTTCTCCGTTCTGCTTTTTTTTGTTTGCAGAGCAGACAAAAAAAAATACATTTTTGAATTTTTATTCTTTGACCAATAAAAAATAATTTTTTTTTGCATTTCTAAAAAAAACTTTTCATCTTTTTTTCAAATGCAAAAAAAATTTTTTTAGTACAAACTTTTAAATAATTTTATTTTGTTTTTTTGTGTTTAGGTGTTTTTTGTTTCATTCAAAAAAACACAAAAAAACAAAATAAAAAACTTTAACGTTTGTGATATTGTGAAGCTTTTCGAGCTTTTTTTAAACCATATTTTCTACGTTCTTTCACACGAGCATCAATTGTTAAATATCCTTGATCTTTAAAAGATTTGCGAATTAAATCAGTTGTTTCTGAACCTGAAACTTCAATTTGACATAATGCTCGAGCAACACCTAATTTAATTGCTTCTGCTTGTCCAATTAAACCTCCACCTTGAACTTTAACAATGGTATCAATTTGATTTGATTCTGTTAAAATTTCTAAATTTTGTAAAACATTAAAAGGAGCTTTTAATGCTAATAAAGAACATGAATTATTATTTAAATAAATATTTGCTGATTTATTATTAATAATAAATTCACCAGTACCACGAAGAAGTTGTACTTGTGCGACCGCTTCTTTACGTCGACCTACTGCAGTTGCTAAAATTTCTTTTTTTTCAGTTTGCATATTTTAAGATAAATAAAAATTTTTATCTTTTTTTATTTTTTCTCACATTTTTTTTGTATTTTTCAGTATTTTTAAAAAAAATTTTGTCTTTTTTTATATTTTGTTTTGATTTTAAATTTTTGTTTATTTGTAAACCAAAAAAAATGAAAAGCCAAAAATTTAAAAAATAAAAAGTCAAAGTTATTTAACAAAAATGAATTTCCAAAACTTGCTCGAGATAAAAAAGATAACTCTTTAAATGAAAAAAGAATGCTTTTTTCAAAAAAAGTTTTAAACAATACGTAAAAACTTTATTTTTTTTAAACTTTTTTTTGAAAAAAGGCATTCTTTTTTTTTTAAGAAATTTTAAGTAATACTTTCATATTTTTTTAGTATTTTTTTATTGAATAAAAAAAAACTTTAAAGTAAAAAATTGGTCACTTTGAAAGTCCTAGCTTTTTTTTAATTCACTTTTTTCTTTATTTATTTTCCTGTTTAAAAGAAAATAAAATTTTTAAAAATTTTAAAAAATAAAAGAACAAACTTTCTTGAGATAACACTAAATCATCTCAAGAAAGTTTAATATTTTTGAAAAGAGTTCGTTCAAAAATTTTTCAGTTTTAAATACAAATTCTCAAATATTATTGAGATAATTTTTTAACTTGTTCTAATGCATTGAAACGATCTGTAACTAATGGAGCATCTTGACGATCTTCTGTGAAATATTCATTTGGACGAGGACTTCCAAAAACGTCATATGCTAAACCTGTACTAACAAAAAGCCAACCAGCAATAAATAATGCTGGAATTGTAATGCTGTGAATAACCCAATAACGAATACTTGTTAAAATATCTGAAAACGGACGTTCTACTGGTTTTCCTGCCATAAATAAATGAAAAAGCTACTTTAGTAGCAAAAATTTGAATAATTTGTGTGCTCTTTTCTATTTTAAGAAAAATTTCTAAAAAATTCAAATATTTTTATAAAAAATAAAAAAAATAGGTAAATTTTTAGTTTTAGAAACAAAAATCTTTTTTAATGGAAGAAAAATTTAAAAAAATTTTTCAAATTTTCTAAAAAAAACCAGAACCATAAATTTTTTTCTTTATTTTTTTTATTTAAAATTTGTTTGTGAATGAAGGGGTAAACAAATAAAAATTTTTCCTATTTTTTTTCCAAAAAACCATTTATGAGAATAAATAAAATGAAAATATTTTTTTCGTATCCAACTTTTACTTTTATTTGGATGTGTTTTTCGAGCCCAATTCCATAAAAATTTTAAAAGAATTGAATCACAATATTCAAATATTTTTTGGTTTGAACTTGTATTATAATTTTTAGACCAACTTTGAATTTTTTTGTGAAGTTTTTTCATAAAATTTAATTGTTTTTGACCTATTGATTTTTTTAGTATTTGTTTACATTCATTTAAATGATTTTGTATATTTTTGTAAGTTGGTTTTTTTTCAAAATTGTAAAAATATTTAATTTGTTTGTTCGAGTTTAAACGTAAACAAACTGAAAAACAATTAAAATTTAAATTTTGAAAAAAGCTATTTTGAAAAAAAATTTTTTTATTTTTTTTTTGCATTTGATTTTTTTTTTGATGTATAAAAAAAAGTTCTTTTTTTTTCAAAAAAACATATTTTCGTTTTTGTTTTTTTTGAGAATTTAAAACAAGTTGCATTGGTTGTTGATTGAGAAAATAAAGAAAACTCAAAAATTTTTTGGTTTGGGAAACTTGACTGCAAAAAAGTGCCATACTTTTTTTGTAGAGTATTAAAAAATCTGAAAAGAAAGGAGAAAAATGAAAAAGGTCAAACTTTTGAATTTTTGTTGGAAAAAAAAGAAATTTTTTTGAAAGAAGCCAAAAAATATTTTGATCATAAAAAATATTGTTTTTTTCTTTTTGCATTTGAATTATTTTTGGAAAAAATGGTTTTGTAAAAAAATTATTTGATTTTTTTCCAAAAATTTCTTTTTGTTCAATCATTTGTTGTAAAAAAATTGAAGAAGAAGAATTTTTTAAAAACAGGAAATTTCGAATGGGAAATAAAATTTTTTTCAAAAAATAGCTATTTTTGAAAAATAATAAAAGTGTAGAATTGAAAAAAAGAAAGTTTGAAAAATATTTTTGCCAAAGAAGAAAAATTGGTTTTTTTCGAAAATTTTGAAAATCTGAATTTAAAAAAGAAAACTTTGAAACAGTTAAAAAATTTTTTTTCAAAAGAAAAACAAACGAAGAGAAAAAATTTTTTTTTAATTTTTTGGCATCAATAGAGTTATAAAAATGAAAATAAGTTTTTTCAAAATGAATCATTTTTTGAGAAGTGAAATTTTCGACTCTTTTTTTTTCTTTTTTTATAGAATTCAAAAAAAAAGAAAAAGGTTTTTGAAAATTTTTTTGTAGAAAAGTTTGAAGATTTTGTTCAGTAAAAAAACCAAATGGTTTTTCAAAATTTTGAGGAATCAAATGAAAAAAATCAAGGTGAAACAACAAACAAAATTTTTTTTCACTTTTTTGCTTTGCTGCTTTTTTTCTTTGAAAAAAAGTGTAAAAGCAAAAGAAAAAATTTAAAAAAGTTTTTTCATATATCTGAAAAGATAAAAAATTGAGAAACCAAAATTGATTTTTTTGGAGTTCAGTTTGAAAATTCAAAAAATTAAATTTTAAATATTGATGATAAATTATTTGAAAATGATTCCAATGTTCAAATAAATTTAAAGAAAGAAAATTTAAAAAAGAATAAAAAAATTCAATAATATTTTTAAATAGATTTAAAGAATTTAGAGCATATATTTGAGAATATTTTAGTCTTAAATCAAAATTTTGAGAAAATGCTTTTTTCAAAGAACCAAAAGAAATTTTTTGTTTGATAAAAAACAAATTTTTTTTATCAACATTATGTAGCTCTATATTTTTTGTGACAAGAGCAAAAATCCATGAAAAAACAAAAACAAAAATTTTTTTTGAAAAATTTTGTACAAAAAAATGTTTTTCTTTTTGTAAAAATTTTATTTCATTGCTTTTCTTGTCTTTTTTTTGCAAGTTTATCATCATAAAAGTTTTATTATAAAAAAACAAATTTTTGTTTTGTTTTTCTTTTTTATCACTTTTTTGCTTTGCTGCTTTTTTTCTTCGAAAAAAAGCGTAAAAGTGAAAAAGAAAAAAAGTTTCAAAAAATTGAATACGAAAAACACTTTGAATAAAGTTTTTTGAAAAAGTTTGGAAAAAAATTTTTCTTTGAATTTTTTTCACATTTTTTAAATTTGAAACAATAGAAAATTGAAGTTCCAGAAAAAAAGAAAAAAGAAAAAATTTGAATTTGGGAGTAAACAAAATTGTATTTGAAAAAATATGTTCTTGAAACAGTTTAAAAGATTTTTGAGAACTTTTTAAAAATTCACGAAAAAACAATGTTTTTAAAATTTTTTTTTCAAAAAACTTTTTTTGAAGTTTTTGAATGTTTATGATTTGAAAAATTGTCGATTTTTTTTTTTTTAAAACTTTTGAAAAAAATTGAGTTTTTAGAATTAAATTTTGAAAATTTTTCAACAAATTGAGAGTGTTTAAAATTTCAAAAAAAAGATTTTGAAAACTTTGATTCAAAAAAAAACTTTGTTTTTTTATGAATTTTTTGCACATACAAAGTATAAAACTTTGTTTTGAAACATAGTGTTGTCCAATAAAAAAAGAAAAAAAATTTTTTTTTTGCCCAAATTTTTGAAATCTAGAGGCATTGAAGTTTTTTAAAATTTGGGAAAATTTTTTGATATTTTTTTTTCCAAAATTTTTGAAAAAAGTTTTTTCTTGAATTTTAATAAATTCATTGGTTTGGTTCAAAAGATCAAAATTGGAACTTTGGAGTCTTTGACTCTTTTTTAAAAAAACAAATGCATTATTTTTGTTCATTTTTTAAAATAATAAATTTTAGAGGTTAGCCTTCAAAATAGGAACCAATAGAATGAAAAATAGGGTAAAACTAGATGGATTATATTTTTAACAAATTTTTTAATTTTAATGGTAAAATAGTTTCAAAAAAATAAAAGCAGAAAGAACAAATCTTTCAAAAGATTTTTTCGAATTATTTAGTCATTAAAACAAAACAAAAAATTTTAAATATAAAAATTGTTTTATGAAAAAATTAACTATTTTTTAAATAAAAAAAATGAATTTATTTGAACAATACTTTTTGAAAAAACTTATTCTACAAAAAATATGTGATTTTTTTATAAACTTTTATTTATTCAAAACTCTAAAGTATTAAAGTTTTTTACCTTTTATTTGTATTGAAAAAAACTTTATTGTAAAAAAAAATATTTTATTTTAATACTTTTTTAACTGAAAAAATTCTTTTATTTTGCTATTAAAATTTGTAAAAAAAATAAAAAATTTAACTTTTCTAAAAGTTATTATAGAAAAAAAAATTTTTTTTTCAAAAAAAACTGTTTTTAAAAACAGTTTTTCTTTTTTAAACATTTAAAATGAGTTTTTTGTTTTTTATTTATACTTTTGTATTAAAAAGCAAGAAAAATTTTTTTGAAAACACTTTTGTAGTTTGATAAAAACAAAAAAAAACAGTTGAAAAGTTTGCCTTTTTTCATATTTTTTAGAAGCTTTTTTGATTTTTTTCAAAGTACAAAAATCAATTCTAAGAGAGCTCTTTTCAAAAAAAAAGTTAAACAAAGAAAAAATTTTTTTTGTTTTTTTTTGAAAAATGAAAGTTTAAAAATTTAATGTTTCAAAAGCTCCAAAAAACTTTTTTGGAGCTTTTGATAAAATGTTTTACCAAATTGAACATAAAATTTCTCCTCCAACTCCTAATGCTCGTGCTTCACGATCTGTTAAAATTCCAACAGATGTAGAAAGAATTAAAATACCAGCTCCACCTAAAACTCTTGGAATATCTTGACTATTTGTATAAATACGAAGACCAGGTTTACTGATTCGTTTTAAATTTGTAATACAAGATTCTTTTGTTTTTGCATTTGATGTTTTTTTTGAACGATATTTAAATTTTAATACTAACATTTTTGAATCTTCTTCTAAAAAAAAGCTTTGAATAAAACCTTCTTTTTCTAAAATTTGAGCAATTTTTTGATTCATTTTTGTAAATGGAATCAATACTGTTGATTTTTTTACCATCGAAGCATTTCGAATACGAGTTAACATATCACTAATAGTATCATTTACCATAAAAGTTTTGTTGTGAAAATTTGAATTTTTTTTATTTTTCAATTTTTAAGAATTTTAAAAATTCTTTAAATAAAATTAACGTTACTTTTGATATTTTAAAATTCTTTTTAAATTTTTCAAAATATTAAAAATTTAGAACGTTTGTTGATTTTTGAATTTTTTCTGAATTCCACAAAAAGTTTTTGTGGAGTTCAGAAAAATCTGAAAAAATTTATTTTTTGCTCATGAATTATGATTGAAATGGTAAACCAAATTCTTTTAAAAGAGCTAAACCTTCTTCTTGATTTTTTGCAGTTGTAACAATAGAAATATCCATTCCTCGAATTTGATCAATTTTATCATATTCAATTTCTGGGAACATTAATTGTTCTTCTAATCCAAGACTGTAGTTTCCATTTTTATCAAAACTTTTTGGATTAATACCTTGGAAATCACGTACACGAGGTAAAGCTAAATGAATTAAACGATCTAAAAATCCATACATACGATCACCTCGCAATGTTACAGAAACACCCACTGGCATTTTATCACGAATTTTAAACCCAGCAATTGATTTTTTTGAACGAGTAATTACACCTTTTTGACCTGCAATAATACTTAATTCTTTTAAAAAAGTTTCTAAAATTTTTGCATTTTGAGAAGCATCACCAATTCCTCGATTAATTACAATTTTTTTTAAAGATGGAACTTCATGAATATTTTTATATTGAAAGTCTTTATAAAATTTTGGAACAATTTTTTCTGTATAAAGTTTTTTTAATCTTTGTGTCATAATTTAGATACAATTTATATATGAATAAAAGAGACTTCTTCAAATAAAAACAAAAGTTTTCTAAAAAAGTTTTTTTGAAACTTTTGTTATGAAACTTTTTCAAAGCAAGTTTTTTTACAAGCTGATATTTCAAAAAATTTTTGAAATGTTTTTACAATTTGAAAAACTTCATAATGAAGTGAATGGTATTGGTTATGAAAAATTCAACAAAAAATTAAACAACTTCAGGAGCTAAAGAAACAATTTTTGTAAAATTACGATCACGAAGTTCACGAGCAATTGGACCAAAAACACGTGTTCCTCTTGGATTTCCTTCTTTATTAATAACAACAGCAGCATTATCATCAAAGCAAAGCATCATCCCATTTTCACGACGAACTCCTTTGCTTGTACGAACAATAACTGCACGAACAACATCTGATTTTTTTAATGGCATATTTGGTAAAGCGTCTTTCACAACAGCGATAATAACATCGCCGATTGTTGCTGTTTGACGACCACCACCTAATACTCGAATACACATTAATTTGCGAGCACCACTATTATCAGCTACATTTAAATAAGATTGTGGTTGAATCATACATTTTTAAAAAATTTTTTTTTATTTTCATCAAATAAATGTTGTTGAAAAATAAATCTCTAAAAAAATCAAAAAATAAAAATTTCTTTTAAAGAATTGTTCTTTTTTAATTTTTTATGGATTTGATTCAACTTTAACAAATTTTGTTTTAATTGGCATTTTATAAGCTGCTGTTTTTAATGCTTGTTTTGCTACAGGTTCTGAAACACCTTGAATTTCATAAAGAATTTTTCCTGGGTGTACAACAGCTACCCAATATTCAGGAAAACCTTTTCCAGAACCCATACGTGTGCCTGCAGGACGCATTGTAATTGGTTTGTCTGGAAAAATTCGAATCCATAATTTCCCAGTTCGACGCACATAACGTGTTAATACACGTCGTCCTGATTCAATTTGGCGAGAAGTAATCCAACAAGGTTCAAGAGCTTGAAGCCCGTATTCTCCAAAAGCAATTTTTGTTCCACGACATGCTTTTCCTTTTAAATTTCCTCTATGTGGACGACGGAATTTTGTTCTTTTTGGACTTAACATTTCAAAAAAAATTTTGATATTTTCCACAAAAAATCTCCTCTTTTTTTTGTTCATTTGAAAATCAAAAAAAAAATTTTTTTGAAATCAAACAAAAAATAAAAAAATTTTGTAATCTTGTGGGAATAAGTAAAAATAAAAATAATTTTGACTTTTTTATAAACTTGATATTTTTTTTCTTTTATAAAAAAAAAATTTAACAAATATGAGAAAGAAAAAAAAAGTTTAGATTCTTCAGAGAAGAATTTGAATTTTTTGAAACTCAAAAAAATTTGAAACTTTCCATTTGCTCAAATTTTTGAAAAAATAGTTTTTTACTTCAATCAACTTCCTTTAAAAAAGGCGGCACTCAGATTCGAACTGAGGAATAAAGGATTTGCAATCCTCTGCCTTACCACTTGGCTATGCCGCCATAAAAAAATTTTTCTTTTTTTAGCTATGTATTTTGAAAATTTTTTTTAAAAATAAAAAACGTTTCATACAATTTTGTTTGAAGAATTTAACCAATAAAAAAAAATTTCTTAATTATTTTTATTTATAAAAAAAAATAAAAATACTTTATTATTCTACCAAAAAAAAACAAAAGAATCTATATTTATATAATCTCTATTTATTAAAAAAAATTTTTTTTGAAAGTTTTGAATAAAAAATGAGTGTTAAAAAAAAATTCAAAACTTTTTTTATTTTTAAAAATAAAAAAAGTTTTGAATTTTTTTTAACTTTTTTTTTTACTTTTTATCACTTTTATGTTTTTTTCTTCTTCACTTTTCAAAAAAGTGAAGAAGAAAAAAACAAAAGCAAAAAATAAATTTATTTTTTAAGTTTTTTTAATTTGTATTAAAAATTTGTATTTTGAAGAGATTTTTTTAATCGTTTTTTTAGAACTTTGATGTTATGTTTTTCTAATAAATATTTTTTCGGTTGAATTTGCCATTCTTGAAGAGTTCTACGTTTTTTCTTTCTAATTTTTCTTGATGAATTTTCTTGTTGGAAAACTTCAATATTTTCTTGAGTTCCTCCAGAAGAAAGAGGTGTTGTATTTAATTGAGGTGCTTTTACTAATTCTAAACGTAAATAGTCACCAGGCCAAACAAAACCTCCGGCACGAGGTTGATAACGTGAAACAGGTCTAAATACTTGTCTTTGAACCCTTCTTCTTAATTGTCGAAGACGTAAATTTTCAGTTGATTGTTTTGAATCTGTAATTTTTCGTCTTTGTTTTGATTTAAGAATTCGTTTTTCTTGTTTTGAAGTTTCAAAAAGTTTTGAACTTGGTCGAATTGTTTCATTTTCATCAAGAAAACTTCTAAATTTACGTCGTCTTAATAAAAATTGATTTGTATCTAAAAGAAAACGTTTTCTGTGATATTTTCTTCTTGGTTTTGTGCGTTTTCTTAAAGTAAAATCTGTAATTTTTGTAATTGTTGGATTATTTGCAAAAGTTTCTGTTGAATTTTTGTTTTTTAAGAATGTTGATCGTAAACGACGTCGAATATAGCGATCACGAGGTAATCGTGAACGTTTATAGAAAACATAGATATAATGAACAGGTAAAACTTGTTGTGATAAAGATCCTGATGGAAACCATACTGGTGGTCTTGGATGTTTTTTAATACGTTTTTGTTTTTTCAGAATTCGTCTATATTCAAAATTTTTATCAATTTCAGCTTTTGAAAACAATTTCTTTTGAGAAGTTGTTGAGAATCCAACAGTATTTGTTTTTTCAAATTCATTTAAATTTAAACAATTTTGAACATTATTACAAGTATTTGGATTGAAAATTTTTGTTTTTAGTGTATTTTGTAAAAATTTAAATTGAAGATTTTTTGAAAACTCTTTTGAATTATTTTGAAAAGAAAAGAAATTTTTTACAAGAATAGGTTTTGTTGTTTGTTTTGAATGTTTGAATGAGAAATTTCTCCAACCAAGTGGAGAAAAACCATCCATACCTAAAGCAAAAAATTGATCTGGATCATATGTTGTAAATGGAATTTGCCAATATAAGGTTGTTGCTGCATTCATTCCTTGAAGAGGTGCTTTTGAAAATTCTTGACGAAGAGTTGAATCATTTTTGTTCGTTTGTTGAGCAGCAAAAAGAGTATTGATTGCTTTTGTTGAAAAAACAAAGTTTTCTTTTCTAGATAATAAACGATTTGTAATCACAAATTTTCTTAAACTTTCATCCCATCCTGCATAAAATGGAATAGGATTTGTTCCAACAAGAAATTTTTGAGTTTGTAAAGAATTGGAAAGATTTGAAATATTTGCTTGATTTGTTGAAATATTTCCAGTAACTTTTTCAAAAAAATCAAAATTTGATTGTGAATCAACCATTGTTTGAGACATTTGAGAAGACAGATTTCTTGAATTTTGAAGTTTAAATTCTTCGCTTGTAGATGCATTTAAATTTTTTGAATTATCAAAAGAATTTGTTGATGATTCAATGAAAGAATTTTCTTTTGGACCATTAAAACGTAAAATATCTTTTTGAATTAATTTTTCTCGAATACGTAATGCTTCAGGAATTGCGAATGGTTTATAATCTTTATCCCCAATTTGTAATGCCTGAAATGCATTTTCAGTTTTTTCATTATTTTGTTCAATTGCATTTGTCATTTGATCACGTTCTAAAATTTCTTTTTCAGAAAGTTCAAATAATTCTTTACGAATTTGCATATTTTTTTGATTTTGCCAAGTTGTTTCTGTTTCTTTTTGGAATGTTGGGAAAAAAGTTTGCCACCACCATTTTTGAATTTCTTTTTTTGAAAGAATTCTTTGTAATTTTTTGTTAAATACTCGAATTTTTGCAATTGTTGAACGACGTCTTTTTCTTAATTTTCTACGTTTTTGAGCAAAGTTTTGTTTTTTCTTTTTCCAAGCACGATGTTTCATTTGACGTGTTCGTCTTTGTTTTTGTTCTCGTTTTAAAAATTTTTGATCACCACGAAGAACAGAACTCCGTTGTGTGATTAATTGAATTAATTCAAATTTTTTATTTTCACGTTCAAGTTGAATTTGTTGAGATGTTGAATTTTCTTGTGTTGTTCCATATTTTTTTAATGATTTAAATTGACGTTTTAATTTTTCTCGTAATGTTCGTTTTTTAATTGGACCACGTCCTTTGAATGAACTGTATCGACGAAGACGAGAACGTTTTCTTTGGAATTTTTTTGGAAAGAAACTTTTTTGTCCTTTTTCAAAAACATTTTTTGGAAGTGCAACAAGTTTTTGCATAAATGTTTCTCTTTCAGAAACAAGACTTTCTTCATTATTTTTTGATTGATTTTGATTTGGTTTATATGAATAATATTTTTTCCATGATTCAGAACGAGTTCCTTGTTCTTTTTCTGAAAAGTCATTTGTTCTTTCAATTTTGCTGAAAAAAGAATTCACTGAGTCTAAACTATTTTCTAAATTTTTATCTGTTTTTTGACGACTTGGATTAAAGCTATTTTTTGTTAATTGAGAAGTTTGCATTTGTGAGCCAAAATCACGATTTTCAAAAACAATTTTTTCAGTTGAAGTATTTTGATTTCTTAAGCGTTTTAATGTTTTTCTGATTTTTCTTCTTTTTGAAAGTGCATTTTCACGTTTTTTCCAAAAATCTAAATTTTTCTGAGAAGTTTCACGTGTACCATATTTTCCAATTGAAACAATTTTTGACAAAATAGGAATATTTTGAATAAATTTTGGTTTTGGAGTTTGAAGCACTTGATTTGAAGATGTGAAATTTTTGAATCGTAACGTATTTGAAAAGAATTTTTGAATTGCATTCATTGGTTTTGAATTCAATAAAAATGATTTTTTCTCAAATTTTGAAGAAGAAAAATTCTTTTTAAATAAATTTTCAGCTTCAATAATTTCAAATGCACGTTGTTTAAATGAATTTTTTAGTGATGTTGTAAATACAAATGCTTGCATTTTTTGTGGATTTACTTGGTTTGTTTGTGTTGAGTCAAAATTTTGTTGATTTTTGTTTTCTTGAAGATCAGAAACATTTAAATTTTCTTTTAAACCTAAATAAATGTTGGGACGATTATTTCGAATATTTGTTTTTTGTAAAAAATTTTTTTTTGCAAAAAATTTGTCAATTGTTTGAAATGATGAAGAAGATAAAGAATTTTTTTCCCAAATAATACTTTCTTTCATAGCTTTTTGAATAGATGAAGTATATCCAGAAAAATTTTGAAATTCAAAATTTCCATTTTGTTTTTGTTCTCCTCTATTTTGTAAAATAAATGCTTCTTTCATTCTTTCAAGACGATTTTTTAAATATCTTTCATGTTTTTGTTTTTTATTTTCATATTTTTCTTTTTTTAATGTTACATAATTTTTTAAAGCTTCTTGATCATAAAGTTTATTTTGGCATTTTTTTAAAAGAGAAATCCACATTTCTTCTTTAAATTTTTGAGTATCGAATTCAGGCGTTTTAAATTTTGAATCCAATAAATATGTTTTTTCTTGATTTAAAAAAGTTGTTTCATTTGTGATTGGATTTGTTCCTCGAATTTTTTGACCTCTAAATAAAAATTTTGTTAATTCCCAATAATTTTTTTCACGTAGTAAATTTTGAATATATTCTTGTCGAATGGGAGTTGCTGTTGCTAAATATTCACGAAGAATATTTGCTGATTGATTTGGTAAATCGTCTGGTAAACGACCAAGTGTTGAATTTGATTTTTCTTTTGTTTGATTAAAAGAAATTGATTCAGATGTTGCTGTATTTTTTTCTTTCTTTTCATTTTTTAAAAAGAAAAAATCATCAGCTAATAATTCTTCATGAACAATTGATTCATTAAAAACAGAAAGATTTTGACTATTTTTATATTCATTATATAACGGTTGGTCAAATTTTAGAACATTTGTATCATTTAAAGTTGGCGTGATATTAAACAGATGACGAATTTTTTTAAATGTTCCAACAAATTGTTGATTATATGCACGACTTGAAAGACTTTTTGTTCCACCAATTTGATTTTTCATTGTACTATAATGTTGCATATAAGTATACCATCGTAATGTTTCATAATATTCAGATAAAAGCTGACGTTTTAAATGTAAAAATTTTTCATCATTTTTTGTTAAAAAATATGATTTTGGTTGACGACGAATAAATGAATCAACATCAACTTTTAAAAGAAAACGATTTAAAGGTGAATAATACCAATGTTGTAAAACATCTTTATAAATTTGATAACGATAACGACTTGCTCGTTTTTCAACCAATGAATAAAAATGTGTTGGTTTTGTTATTACAGATTGATCAAAAACTTGATTTTTCTTTAAATTATTTTCTTTTTCTAAAGTGTTAAAATCTGCAGAACCAGTTGCTAAAATTTGTGAACTTTTTGAAACATTAAATTTACGTGGAATACGAGAACTTTTTCTTCGTGCTCGACGCATTGTAGCAACTCGAAGTGTTCTTTCCCAACGTAATGTTGGTTTATAATGATAAAAAAATCTTTTCATCATTACACGATAATATGGTGCATTATTTTCAACACCAAAATTTCGAAAAAGTTTAACACCATAAAAATTTAATTTTCTTTGAAAAGCTTGTTCTTTTTGAAAATAAAATTTTAAAGGGTGCAGGAGTGTCATTGATCGATATTGACTTTCATTTTGAAGATTACGAAGATTTGATTGTGTTTCAAGATTTTTTTGTGAAAGAATTGATGAAGAAGAGTTTGGTTTTTGTGAAAATGTATTGAAAGAACTTGTTTCTGAAGTTAATGGAAGAAGCATTGATTTTTCTGATGAATTTTTTGTTTGAATTTTTAATTGCTTTTGTTCTGAAACAGCAGCAGGTGTACGTAAAAATGTTTTATATCGTTCTAAAAATCTTTCTTTTTTAGAAAGAGTGTTTTGAAAATTATTTTCAAAATTTTTTCCAGAAAGTGATTCTGATGTTTTCACACCAAAAATATTTTTCTTTTGATTTTGTTCAAGAAAAATTTTGTTATAGAAACGTTGAAATAAAATATTTTCTTCTGATTTTTTGAAAACAGATAAATCTTTTCTTTGATTGCCATCTTTGTTTAAAGTGAATTGTGTTGAATTTAAATCGCCAGTTTCTAAAACAGCAAATGAATTCCAAGCTTTTGATGAAATTGGTTGTGTTAAATTTTTAGAATTCTCTAAAGAAAGTTCTAAATTTTGTGGACGTTTAAGTTCACTTTGAATTTTTGCAACTTGAATACGAGTATTCACTTTTCTCACAAATTTTCGTAATGTTGATTGTTCTTTTAAAAGTTTTTCTTTTTTATTTCCAATAGGATTCCAATAGATTGACTGAATATTTTCCATTTTTTCTCCTTTGGCTGATCTTTCATTGTTTTGTTGACCAAAAAAAGGAATTTGAAATTGATTTGAAGATGAACTTTGAGTGGATGTTTGATTTTGTTTTAATACATTTTTTTTCGTTGAAAATTCATGGAATTCAGGATGATAAGCTTGCTCAAATAAAATTCTAAAAAATTCAACTCGTGGACCCATAAATGATTCTAAGCGTGGACGAGATAATTGTTTTTTAAATGATCTCATCCATGGACCAGGAAAGAAACGGAATCGTACTCGATGGTTTCGGATTTTTCTTCTTAGCCAAAAACGATCAAAACCATAATTTAAATCTTCTAACGTCAATAAATCATAAACACCTTGATCATATAAGGAAGCATCAAAAGTTCTATATCTTCGTACACGACGTTTCCAACGTTCACGTCTTCCATGACGTCCACGATTTCTTCGTGTATTTCGATCTGAGGCTTTTGTATTTAAAAAAGCTGTTTCCAATAAAGCTTTTTGATCTAATAAACGATCTTCATGAACAAAACCTAATGGATTTGTTAATGTATAATCTAAACCAAAATAAGCAATATTTGAAATTGCACAAATCATTGTTAAATATAAAAATGTTAAATTTACAAATTTTGAATAAACACTTGTTGTTGTTTTAAATGAAGAAATAAACCACATATAAATTTGGAAAGCAGGATTTTCCCAAAACCAACATGTAAATTGAAGAAGACTTAAACTTCCAACCAAAATACCAAGTAAGTAGCAAAGATGAACAAATCCAAATTCATAAAAATTTTCTGTTGGAAAACTTTCTAAAAGTGTTGAATCTGAACCTAAAGAAAGATTACTTAAAAATGGATAAATTGTTGTTTGTTCAGTAAATGAAAGAAGAAAGGTTAGGAAAAAAATTTTATATTTTGATAAATCTTCTAAAACCATTCTTCTTTCTGTATAGCTATCCCACATATATTTTACAATTAATACAAAACCTAAAAAGGCACGGAATAAATCTAATGAAAGCCATGGAATTACGACAAATCTTAATCCAAAAACAATACTTCCAATCCAAACAATATTTCCAGCAATTGTTCCTAAACCTGAAATAAAACCTGCTTCTAAGCCTTGCATAACAAATCGTCGAAGCGTAATAATATGTGCAATTGAAGTAGGTAAACATAAAAAGACACTATTTAATAATCCAATCATAAATTTTTCACTACAATAAATGAAAAAATTATTATTTCCATATGAAATAGGACTTTCTAAAAGAGTTTGGGTATTTTGGAAATAACCATCAAAAATTGAAATTTCAGAAATCATTGCAGATGCAATATCTGGAATTAAAGTTGGAATTGACCAAATTGTTTGAAACCATTGAAAACTCAAAAATTTCCCAATCAAGTCTTTTCCTGAGAGAATTACAAAGGTAAGAATAGAACCAAAATCATAATATGTTGTTATGTTGAAATTTGGGTCTGTTTCAATTAATTTATGTACAACTTCAACATAATCTTTGATTGAAGTTACTAAAGACATTGTTGTAAACATACTATATTTTTTTGTTTTTTCTGTGCTTCATTTTACAGAAATTTTATATATTTAGAAAAGCATTTCTTTTACTTTTATGAATATTCAAAAGTAAAATAAAAAAAATTTGGTTTGCTTAGTGGTAAAAATGTTTTTCAACTTTCATTATTTTTTTGATTTTTAAAAAAAATAAAAAATAATGAAATTTTTGAAAGAGAAAAAAATAAAAAATTTCTTTATTTTTTATAAAAACATTAAACAACAAATTTTTTAAAATGAAAGGCTTTTCAAAAAAAGTTTTTTTCTTTAAAATAAAAAGAAAATTTTGTTTTTTTTGTTAACAAACAGAAAGCTTAAAACAAAAAAAATATTAAACTATTTTATGAAATAAATAGAAAATGTTAAAAATTTTTCTGAAAATTCATTTTTTTTAAATTTGAATAAAAAGAAAAAAATAGAAAAAAAGTAAAAATGCGTTTTTTTCAAGATTCTTTATGCAAAATAAATTTTTTTTATAAAAATATTAATTTATATTTTAACAAAAAAAAACAATTAAAAAAGTGTTTTGGAAGTTCTTTTTTGTTTGTCTTTTTTGTGCTTTGCTTCATTCATTCTTTCAATTTGATTGACCATTTGATTGACCATTTGATTGAAGATTCAAAAAAAATAAATTCAGCTTTTTCATTCAAAAATTCAACTTTTTCCTTTTTTGTTAAAAAATAAATAAAAAAAGAAAAGAAAAAAAATTCAGCTTTTTCATTCAAAAATTCAACTTTTTCTTTTTTTGTTCGTGACTTTTGTTGATCAACAAAAACACAAAGAAAAAAAAAACACAAAGAAAAAAAAATGGGAATTGGAAAAAAAATGGGAATTGGAAAAAAAATGGGAATTGGAAAAAAAATGGGAATTGGAAAAAAAATGGTGAGTGCACCAAAATCCCAAAAAAGCTTTTGCGAAAAAAAAAAGAAAGCAAAATTGGTTTTTTTGAGACTTTGAAAAGTCTCAAAAAAAAAGAAATGAAAAGTCTCAAAAAAAAAGAAAACTCTCCCATCGCCTTTCATTTTTTTCTGTTTGATCTGTGGAATTGACCTTTTTTGCTTTTGCAAAAAAGATCACTGAAAAATGCAGAAAAGATCACTGAAAAAAAAAGAGAAATACAGAAGATTCGAGTATTTATGAATGTTCAAAAAATCTTTTTTTCTCTTCTGTGTTAACAGTTCAAGTACAAGTGATTTATCACCTTTAAAAACCATTGCAAAATCCTTGAATCTTCGGTGAAGCTTTGCTTGATCGAGAGCCATTTGAACAAAAATTTTGAATGAAAAGTTTCACTTTTTTTCTTCACTTTTTTGCTTTGCTGCTTTTTCTCACTTTTTTGCAAAAAAGTGAAGAAGAAAAAAATTTTTTGCTTTGCTGCTTTTTCTCACTTTTTTGCAAAAAAGTGAAGAAGAAAAAAATTTTTTGCTTTGCTGCTTTTTCTCACTTTTTTGCAAAAAAGTGAAGAAGAAAAAAAAAAGCGTAAAAGTAAGAAAAAGCAAAAAAAATGGTTGTGCTTTTTTTTATTTCAATCAGTCGAAGCTGTTTTGAGAGAAATCTTTTGGCTTGTGCCCCTTTTTTTATTGTTTTTTTTTTTCGAGTGAAATTCGAGAGAAAAAAATTGACGTCGTTTGTCAAAAGGCAAATAGAAAAAGGAAAAAGTTTGCAACAAAAAAAGAAAAAGTTTCCAACAAAAAAAGAAGAGCAAGAAAAAATGTAAAATGGAAAAAAAGTCGAGTGTTTCGGAGAGAGAGGGATTCGAACCCTCGGTACGAAGGAATCTCGTACAACGGATTAGCAATCAGCCGCTTTCGACCACTCAGCCATCTCTCCGTTTTGGTTTTGTATTTTTTTTTTGTCTTTTTTCTTTTCTGCAAAAGTTGAACGAGTTCAAAAGGAACAACTGCCAAGCTTGTGTACAGGACAGGAGCACATCAAAAAAAGGTTTTTCTCACTTTTTTTCTTCTTCACTTTTTTGCAAAAAAGTAAGAAAAAGCGTAAAAGTGATAAAAAGTGAAGAGAAAAAAAAAGTCTTTTTCATTTGGGAAAAGTTTTTTGAAAAAAGACAAGAAAAAAGTTTTTTGAAAAAAGAAAAAACTGTTTCGTGGAGGCAAAGAAAACCAGAACAATGTTTTGTTCTTGCCTTTGCTTTTTTTTCTCTTTCCTTTTTTTCTTCTCTTTTGCGAAGCAAAAAAGTGAAGAAAAAAAGTGAAGAAGCAAAAAAGTGATAAAAACCAAGAAAAAAAGAGGTAAAAAAAAGAATCACCCTGGCACTAAGTTGATTTTTCCTGCTAGACTTCCAACAAGTTTGTCAACTTCTTTAGCGTTTCACAGCCAAGTTCGGGATGGATTGGCGTGGTTCCACAAAAGCATAGAGCACCAGAGTATCAGCGGAGCAAAGCTCCGGAGATTTTTTGATGTTTTCAACCCAATTCTTCTTTTTGCTTTTCTTTTCCTTTTTTGTAAAAAAATGAAGAAAAAAGTTTTAAAGAAGAAGGTTGAAAAAATATAGGTCAAAATCAATTAGCCTTTAGTATATCTCAGCTGAAACCATTACTGGCCTTACACTTGATACCTATAAAACAGCTTGTCTTGCTGCGGCTTGATGGAGAATACTCATCTTGGTCTGGACTTCGTACTTAGATGCATTCAGTACTTATTCACTCCATGCGTGGCTACCCTGCGTTTACCTTTGGAAAGATAACAGGTACACTATTGGCATGTTCACTACAGGTCCTCTCGTACTATGAGTGACTGACCTCAATATTCTAACGCTAATACCGGATATGGACCGAACTGTCTTACGCATGAATTACCTTTTTTGGTAATTTTACCCCCCCACTTTCATGGAGGCATGGACTATGTCTTCATCTTTGAACTCAAAGAATTCAAAGAGTTGGCGTATTATAAAACTTTACACACAAAGTTTTATCCCAGCAATCGAATGCTGAAGTCTCTACGGGGACGACAATATTTCTAGATTAACCCCAGCTCACGCAGCGTTGTTTCAACAACTTCTGCAGTTATCGTTCTGCTTTTTGAATCGTTTAATAGTGCTACTTGGTCCGTAAGGCGGCACAGTTGGACGAACAAGACTGCAGAATTTTTTGAAGAGGTTAATTGTTCAATAATTCGAATAATAAGGTCTGCTTGTTTTTTTTTCAATCGAAGGAATGGAGAAAGTTGTTTCAAAAGCCAATAAACACATTTTGGTTCAACCAACACGTAATCAGAGATAGTTCCCCGATCACGAATAATTCCATAACCGATAGATTCTTGTATTTTTTCTAAAAAATGTCGTCTCTTTTTCAACTGAGTGATTTGAACGGTGCATTTAATTTGATACTTGAACTTATAGTCATGGCGGCGAACCATTTGTGCGATGAGGCTTCCATCACCATCGATGAAACCAGCTAAATAAATAAGCTCATCTTTGTCAATAATTTTCATACCTTTATTTTGCATATTGTTATTTGTCATAAGATTAGAATAAGTTATATTTATTGAATTTGTTTTTACTTTATTTTTAGAAAATTTATGGAACCAAAATATTGGAGTCTTCCCTCGGCGTTGCCATCTACAGCAGTTCAACTATAGGAAGGTTTCACCGATATAAGCCAATACTATATCTATATCACTACAGATAAACGCAGTATTATTTACGTTCTGAACCCAGCTCACGTACCACTTTAATGGGCGAACAGCCCAACCCTTGGGACCTACTACAGCCCCAGGATGTGATGAGCCGACATCGAGGTGCCAAACCTTCTCGTCGATGTGAACTCTTGGAGAAGATCAGCCTGTTATCCCTAGAGTAACTTTTATTCGTTGAGCGACGGCCCTTCCACGCGGTACCGTCGGATCACTAAGGCCAGCTTTCGCTCCTGCTCGACTTGTAGGTCTTGCAGTCAAGCCCCCTTTTGCCTTTACACTCGTTGTCTGATTTCCGTCCAGACTGAGGGGACCTTTGCGCGCCTCAGTTACCCTTTATGAGGCTTCCGCCCCAGAAAAACTGCCCACCTGAAACTGTCAAGTGTCCTGATTCAAGGATCACCATTAGGATTCTAGCCTCTCCAGAGTGGTCTCTCACTGATGGCTCCAACTTCCCCGGAAGGAAATCTTCATAGCCTCCCACCTAGACTGCGCAAGAAAAGCCCGAACCCAATTCCAGGATACAGTCAAGCTTCATAGGGTCTTTCTGTCCAAGTATTAGTAGTCCGCATCTTCACGGACAAGTCTATTTCACCGAGTCTCTCTCCGAGACAGCGTTCTGATCATTACGCCTTTCGTGCAGGTCGAAACTTACTCGACAATGAATTTCGCTACCTTAGGCAAATAGCGTGTTCCAATCGATTTATATTTAGAATGAAATATAAACAAATTTTGGACTATATCTTTCATTAATGCGCGCGCTCACCGTCACCTTCGGTGTAGTGCAACATTAACTTATAAAACGTGTAGTCTCTGAAGAATCAAATAAAAAATTTTTGTGTTTTTTTTACACTATTGTTGAACAAAAGCAATACAATATTGTTGAAATTCTTCAAGTGAGGCAAAAGTTTCATTTTTTTGATCTTTTTGCATTCTTAAATCATCCCAAATTGGTCCAAGTTCATAAACAAACGACTGAAAATCCAAATGTTTTTTTTGTTCAAATGCATAAAGCATAAAACGATACTTTTCAAATCGTTCTCTCTTCGCTGGACAAGCACATGGAAGAACATATTCTTCATAAAAAGGAATAAGTTTTTCAATTAAACTTTGACGAGTATCGATTTCAAAAACTAAAGTTGCATTGCTCCCACTTTTGTATCGAATACGTCCCGTGCGGAAGTAGGATAAACCATTAAAAAGATGTTTTGCACCATTAACATGTTGTGTAACATTGAAGCCGGGATCTAAATACACACCAAATTTACAATTTTTTCCTTTTTTTGCTCCAATACAAATTGAACCTTCACCTTCAAGAAATCCGCCATAATAGAATTTTTGTGATTCAGTCATGGGGACATAGTCGGGCAATTGCAAAGCACGTTGAATTTTTAGACGATAATCTTCAAAATTCTTGTTTTTTTGAACAGTTGCATTTGCATTTTTTAAAGCATCAATTACATTTTGAGGAAGCTTTTCACCAGGTTTAAGCAATAATGGTTGAATTTTTTTGTTCATAATGAAATATTTTTTAAAAATTTTTTTTTGTTTCCTGCTGATTGGTCTTTCTACATTGGCATTTTACCTACTCGGTTCCAATAAACACGTGTCATTTAAAATTTAAATTCGCGTGGACGTTCCAGCATATAGTTTTATTTATTGACAGCCCTAAAGAAAAACTGTCATAGTTACAGCCGCCGTTCACCGGGGCTTCGGTCGTCAGCTTCTAAATCCGAAGATTTATAACCAACTTCCTTGACCTTCCGGCACTGGGCAGGCGTCAGCCCCCATATATTGTCTTACGACTTTGCGGAGACCTGTGTTTTTGATAAACAGTTGCCAGAACCTCGTCACTGCGACCCTCCCGTTAAAGAGGGCGCCCCTTCTTCCGAAGTTACGGGGCTAGTTTGCCGAGTTCCTTAGAGAGAGTTCTCTCGCGCCCCTTGGTATTCTCTACCAACCTACCTGTGTCGGTTTCAGGTACAGGTTATTTTTGTGTTTTTCTAGAATTGCTTCTAGAGGTGTACGAGCTTTTCTTGGAAGCATAACATCATTGGCGCTTATCCAGACAAGTCTAGAAAGCGGGATCACGCCTCAGCTCAAGATTCGTTTTTTTTCGACCTCTCAGCACCTTGAACGCTTCCACTGCCATACCAAAGACAGACCCAATTTAGCTTTCTTCGTCCCTCGGTTCCCACAAAAATAAGTACAGGAATATTAACCTGTTTGCCATCGACTACGCCGCTCGGCCTCGCCTTAGGTCCTGACTCACCCCCCACGGACGAACCTTGTAGAGGAACCCTTAGGTTTTCGGGGCATTGGATTCTCACCAATGTTTTCGTTACTCAAGCCGACATTCTCACTTCCGCACCGTCCACCAAGACTTCCGTCAAAGCTTCACCCAGTGCAGAACGCTCCCCTACCGATTCGTTTCTA